GAGAAATGCGCGTAGAGCTTTGTTAAATTAATTCTATCTTAGGGTAATTTCTCAAGTTGAAGGAGTTTATCGGTAGCTTCCGAAGGATCGAGCCATCAATTTTCCATCAACAAGCAGGAAAAAAGCAGAGGTACATATAAATGAACTGGATCTTTGACTAAATCCATATGAACCAGTAATTTCGTTGGAATCTACCCATAATAAGGAAAAAAGGTTTGTGAAAAAATCTGTATAAAAATGGAAATAAGGAAATGTAGATGAATAGATACAAAATAGAGGAGGGGTCTACTAAGTTTCACGACTTGCCTCTGTTTTACTCGCACGCTATCGGTCAAACAATTCTTGAAAACTGCGGTACGGCAAGAGCAATTTATTGTTGCAACTACTAATCTAAATGCAGGGAAATTTTTGTCTTCCCGCGCGCTCACAGGAGGTTGCAAAAAACAATAATTATATTGTCTAATCACTTGTAATGACTAAATTGCTTCTTGAACGAATCACACTCCTTCGTATACATCAGGAGTCCATTGATGGAACGGGACGAGAGAGAGTTTGAACGCCGTTCCGGCTATAATAAACGCAACGGAGGTGTAAAGTACAACAACATACTGACTCATCGAGAGTCCATCGGCTGTTTTATCAAGCTGAAGCTGTCCGCCGGAAATTCCATACAACGGAGAGAAACCATGTAGCAGAAAAGACGAACTCGCTCCACCCATCAGTAAAAATTTCATAGTTGCTTCGTTCGATCTTATATCCTTTTTTGTATATCCAGACAAAAAGCAGGAAGATAGGCTTGAAAATTCCAACGCCACGTAGAGAGTGACCAAGTCGTTTGCCCGGCACAGAACCATCCCACCCAAACCTGCAGTTAATGCGAAAGACGAGAATTCTGCCAAAACCGTTTTTGAGCATCGTATGTAATCAACTGACAACAGAACAGATAATAGCGAACAAATCAACATAAAAAATCTAAATATATAACTAAAATTGCTGATCTGAGAATTTTCAAAAGCGATTGGGACGGAGTGGATTCCCCATTGCCATAGTAAGACAACCGCGCTAATTGACATAGATATTAACGAAATTCTGTGAAGCAGAATTGTATTTCTCCCCCTGTTTGATAAATCGATCGCAATAACTGCAATTAAACTGATAATCAAAAAACATTCTGGCAAAATTGACAGATTGCCCAGTAATAATAAGAAATCCGAAGAAGGATAATTATTGTAATTCGTAATAAAAATCAGAATAATATTTGGGAGTGGGTAACCTTATGCCACACCGATTGCGGAGCGAAATTAGGAAGTCAAGTACTTTCGTATCTAGATGACTATGGAAATTGCAAAAGCGAAAAATTCCTACCTTTGCCGCATTAAATCAATTTGGTAACAAGTTTTAGTAAATTGAGTTGAAGGGGGGGGGGGGGGGCAAACTTCAAACATATGTTTGTTTTTTACTGAAATTGCATCTTCGATGCAACAAATGTCGACGAAATAGACCGACTTAGGCTTAAATGCCAAATTCTTCGATTTTTTTTGGAGGAGGTGAGTTTATTCTTATTAGAGGTCGAGACCTCTTTTGGTAATTCTAGATCAAATCTACGTCGCAAAAGACGTATTGTACTTCTATGTCTACCTGCCAACGTACTATCGCAAGAAAGTCGTGATATATACCTCGATCTACGCAATCCATCTCGATTTACTGAAGCACCGTGATACAAAGAAAAAGTATTCCAAATTTTTACAAATCTGTTCAAAATCTCATCATCTGCTAATACAGCCCGGGCTAATTTACTAACTGGACGTCCAGTACTGTCGCAGAACTTTTCTTCCTCCAGAAGCCTAACTAGTGACAAAGTTGGAATCCTGGGGTGAATTTCTTTTTCAACTGAAATGCTGTTGCGGGAATCTGCTGTGGTTTCGACCTGAACGTTTTTAGAGACTGACTGAATAGATGAGGTGTAACCCAAGAATGAAACACAGCTGACGGATAACAGATTGACACCTATTTGAGTAAAGTCAATTGGATGATGGAAATGAAATCTAAGAAATGTCGAGAGGTAATAAATCCATTTTTTTGCGAAAGAGTGAGTTCCATGAAAAGCCATGAGAGATCTGTTTTTATATCTCCCAAAGTGGATGCACAAACTTCGTCGAATAAGGCGGCAATCGACACTTCTTGTGTCTAATCGAGAATTATATTCAGAAACACGTATTTTCTTTCTAGTCATGTTACTATGGTCGAGATATACGAAATATTTAGGGTGTGGCTTATATATTCGTGTCCGTAAAACTAGCAATATCAAGTCAATTTCGTAGGTATAAAAATTTTGGAGTAGCATATCGATACTTCTTCTTTCCCCTCGTTTCCAAGACCGAAACTGAATAAACTTCCCATGCAAAGTTTTGTATGTGTGAAAAACTGTCCTTAGTAGATGTGGAAGTGGCACATCCCTAACTCGTCGACGAAACAAGCGAACTGGAGTTTCTAGATGAAGATTCCGCGGCATTTCTATCTCTAAAACGTGACTAGATTTTGGTAATCTGTCTTCCAGAAATAGAAATATTGAATGAATAGACTGTGAAATTTTCGAGTTGTTATTTGTTTCAGCGGTTAACCTGCACAAAAGAGGTTTTGTCAAAATTATACATGTTGTTTGTAGGAGTACATGAAGATATAAATCCATGTTAAGTTGACTGCTTCATTTTCAAACAAATTCTGAATAAAAAATATCTGAATAATCTTGGTAACGCACACTATCAATTGAACGCTTTATTGCCGCTGCACTACACGCCCCGAATACTAAACCAAAGTTTCGTCTACCTAAACAACACTTATAAGCGACTGAATAGAAGTTATCCCTAAATAGGAGAAGAAATAGATATGGGAAACAATCTTGACTAGTGATAAGCCTTTCGCTTTTGTGTAATACATCATATTTAGTAAGGGATCCAGAGATTGTCTTCATCACAGTAACTCCCAAGCATTGCTATATTTCGTAATGAATTTTATCCACTAAATTCAATGTGTTAATAGCTTTATTTTCATTATATAAGTGAAATGAGAAAACTACAATCGTCTAGGCTAAACTATTGTACTCAAGAAAGTTGAATCAGCTGTTTAATCGACTGATGTGAAACCCAAATTAGTAAATACTTACTGATGCAGTAAATACTTACCAATTTGTATTTTGTCCAGGAAGCATCCGCCCAAATGACATATTTATCGACTTGATCCTCGGTAAAGTGCCGAGCTGTAACCATCTTTTGATAAAAAACATGGGGAGTTGGACCAAAAGTATGGTGTGAAACCGGTGGTCAACCCCTTACCCAATGTTGGGTTAAAAAAAAAAGGAATTGTTGAAGAAGTTGTCCCGGTAGTAATTGCCTCAACGGCTTGAACTACCTGCGTCTTTTCCCCCTCTTCCAGTTTTTCATCACACCCGTAAAGATATGTCCGATATCACTTCTTTCAAAGGAGGTTTTTATAGAAAACCAGTAGTCTCTCCGAAATATTTTACTCTTTAAGGGAATGCCAAATACGGCATAGATGTAGAGTATAAGTAAAAGAGGAGGGTAATACAAAAGCACTTGAAAAGAGCTATAAGCTGGGCCCATTAGATTCTCCTAAATTTCAATTTTTAGTTAGAGATTGATTCCGACTTGTTCAGGCAACTTCGCCCGTTTCAAAATACCACGAACAGTTTCTGTTGATTGCGCCCCTTCTTTTAGGAGAGCGGTAATAGCAAAAAGATCCAACTGGGTTTGCTCTTTGCGGGGGTTGTAAAAACCAACCTCCCTGATAGCTTCCCCTTCTCTCCGAGATTGGCTGTCGATCGCAATTATTCGGTAAGTAACCTATCAGGATAGGTGGGTGTACGCAGGGCGGAGCCCCCCCCCCCCAGCAAAGCCGTATATGAAACGTTGAATTCGTACGGCTTAGAGCACAACTTTAATTGAATAGATAACTAACTTTTCTATCCAATTGTGGAAGAATACTTCTAACTCATATGTGTACGATGCAAACAATCTCCCAATTATTGAGTTATCTCCTCACAAATTATCCTTCTGTAAAAAAACTTATTATAAGGTGAATGGGGAGACAGGCTTAACCCCCCCCCCCCACCTCTTTTGTATCTACCTACCTACTAATAAGTTCAACTGGATGTCGAAAATCCCCTCGTTCGTAGATCAATTTTGAGAATCCTTAGGTTTAGGCCCAACCCCGGGGGTTTTCGGAATCGGGAGTCGGTAGCAGCAAAACCCATTCCCAGCGACCCCTAAAAAATTATGTCCAATAGGTGTCTTTACAGACCTCTTCTCTGCTCCAGGTCGTAGACGGGGTAAAACGCAATTGATAAGAGGCAGTTGGTTCGTCTGAGCCCGGTAATACTAAGCCAACCTCGTCAAAATTCAGTTTTCAGTCCCCGATGAGAACATATAAGGTAACGTACTGATGAGGTTTGGTCGCGCTATTTCGCGAAAATAACCATAGATAGAACTTCCCCCCGAAAATAGAAAGAGATTCAAATAGATATATATATATATATTCTTCAAGTTTCATTGGATAATGGGTTTTAACAAATGTCGAAGTGAGAACGTCCCACCCTTTGGGTAGAACCGGCGGATACCAGACTCCGCAAAGACGATCTCGATGTTCGAGTCACACGTTGCTTTTTACCATGTCGCTTCAAGCGGGGTTTTACCATAATATCTAAAAACCGAGAATTATTTTCTTGTTAAATACTTACTGCTACAGCATCTCTGACTGATGCTTCCGGTACTAACTTTCTCACGCATTGCCAAAATGAAATTAAATGAACTAGAACTTATGTCAAACGATTACCCGTACAATTTATCAAATTGAATTAAGAGCTTAATTTTTCTCTAGCCGCATACGTTACATCAATTGTAATTTCTGGAATATTGTTTCGTTTTGCAGAGATTTCGGTATTTTTCCTGGCCCTCCCCCTTACAAAACCGGGAATTCTATTTGGTTCCGACTCAGCTTCAGGGTTCCAATTAATATCCCTCCTGTCTGTTGATAGAGACTTGGTGCTTACTCCTTTGGTATCATGCCCTCCAAAAACATCCAGCAAATGATCTTCCATACCCAGATTAAATGAATTATAAACTAGATCGGCTATTTGATTGGTTCCCTCGTAACCTAAAAAAGGTCGATATCCCGGAGGAAAATTCTGGATATGAACTGGTGAGGAAATGACCCCACACGGAATATCAATACGTTTGCCAATATGACGTTCCATCTGAGTTCCAAATATGGCAGAGGGCTCGATGCGGGCTATCGTATCTCCAATCTCGGTATGATCTTCCGTAACTATTACTTCATCACATAAACCCTGAACTTGCTCATTGAACCATTCTGCATCATGCTTGCAATACGTGCCTGGGCAACTGACACGAATTCCCATTTCTTTAACGAGTATTTTCGTAATTGAGGCTGCATGAGTTGCATCGCCAAAGATTACTGCTTCTTTTCCAGCCAAATTTTGACAATCAATAGACTTTGAAAACCAAGCAGCTTGGGAAACAAATTTAGTTTGATTTTCGACGTATGGTTTGTAGTTAAGCCTCTTTTCTGACAGCACGGAAGCCCACATGCTCACAAGCTTTCCAATCTGTGCAATGAAGTCGGCTGTGTTTGAAATTCCCATGGGAGTTATAGATATATAAGGCATTCCGTACTCTTTTTCCAAGGAAGTTGCTGTCATCAAGCCCACTTCACGATAAGGAACTGTATTAAACCAAGCTCTTGGCAAATCCTTCAAATAATTTAGAGACCCTCCCTCTGGGATTACTTGATTGACCAAAATTCCCGATTCTCCAGGTAGACGTTTCAATTCGCGACAGTCATGCTGATTATGGAACCCCGAGGTAAAAATCCCTATAATATTTGCTGAAGGTACGTCTGTCACGGATCGATCTAAGCTACTTCGTTTAAGAGCCTTATCCAAATAAAATCGAGTTATTTGTTCCAAGGTTCTATCCGCCGCTTGAGGCTCATTGACTCGGTGGTAATTAACATCCGCGGGAATTACATCAGACTCGGAAGACAAAGAAGCTCGATCCACAAAATTTTGTAGATCCTCCTGTAAAATACTAGAGGTACACGTAGGTGTTAAAACGATTAAGTCGGGGTGTTATTCCTCATCTTTTCGGCTTATGTTATTTATAACTTTTTCCTGAGACCCACGTGCTAATACGTGGCGGTCCACTACACTAGCAGTTACTGGGGTAAAATCCCTTTCCCTTTCCGACGTGGAACGCATTACGTTGAAGTAGTCATCTCCCAAAGGGGCATGCATTATAGCATGTACGTTCTTGAAGGAACTGGCTACCCGTAGAGTGCCTATATGGGCGGGTCCAGCATACATCCAATAAGCTAATTTCATAGTTTGATTTTGATATCGTTTTGTTACTTCGCATCATAAAGAAAGGGATCTATTGCTATATGCGGCTTATCATCATAATATAAACTGGAAGACCCACCGAGTAGAACTATTACATTGGGTATATCGGCGGAGAGGGGGGGGGGGGTAGATAGAGAATCAAAGCTAGAAGTAGGTAAGATTGAGAAGTTCTCTAATTTCTAGTATGTGAGAATGCGGGAATTTTTTAGGAAAAAATCTGGGACGGAAGGATTCGAACCTCCGAGTGACGGGACCAAAACCCGCTGCCTTACCGCTTGGCCACGCCCCACAAATGATGGGTATGATGAATATGCCACACTTTGAGTTTCCTGTCAACTGGCTTTTCTAACTACCTGCTCGGTTAGAAGAGAGAAGCAACGAAGGGAGGTTGGAGTAGTTTGGAACTACTGTTACTTCGGAAAACTAACTGAAAAGGGGTATTTAAGTAGAAACCCAGTCAGATATCATTTTGATCCGGTAAGGTTTTGATTCAGCGAATCCAAATTAATTGAATGAGGAGCATATAATAATACATACCTGACGGGTCAACCAATTGAGAGGTGATGTGTAACCATGTCGGGGCGAAATTACTTGTTACATCACTGGAGAATCAAAATGATAGTTTTGTATGACATCTATCTGGAAAATTCTATTCACCTCAATGATGCTTCCTTTGCCAAATCACCCGAAGCTTATGCAATCTTCGATCCAATTGTGGATGTAATGCCGGTAATACCGGTGTTCTTTCTCCTCCTGGCCTTCGTTTGGCAAGCCGCAGTTAGTTTTCGATAATAAGTACTAGGCGGTTGCTCAATTCTGGAATGCTCCGTTCCTTACGCAGCGAAGAAAAAGACATTGCCAAACAGTTGAGGTTGGAAAAAAAAGGGGGGGACTCCATTTTAAGCAGAAAACCAAATTTGGTAAGTTGCAATCCTCCTAGATAGTATATGGCATCCACGGTTAGATATATCGGTACCGACGTATCCATTTCTATTTCAAAAAAAAAAATTGGATGCTCGCGGCTTACCCAAGATTGATAGACATAAGTTTTCTAATGAGTTGAATGTTTATGCGATTTTTATCTCTACCGGTTAAAATAAGAGTTAAAAAAAAATATTGAATATTACATATATAATTCATTTGGTGAAGTAACGTCTCGCCATGTCTCACCAAAGCCGGGTTCCTTCTCTTTTCCTAATTGGAGGGAGAAGTCGTAGCGGTATTTCCAACCAAATGAAAAAGATAGAGATAAGTAGATGTTCCAAACGAAACAAAGTTATTCCGGTTTATTTTATCCCCGGTTCTAAAAAACATGGAGATGTTATCATGCTTACCCTCAAACTATTTGTCTATGCAGTAGTGATCTTTTTCGTATCTCTCTTCGTTTTCGGATTTTTATCAAATGATCCTGGACGAAACCCTGGCCGTGGGGATTAGGTAAAAATCGATGTTTTAGTTGCCTCGCTGAGATAAGTTTATCAACCCACCAGTTTAACCAATTTACTAAGATGGGAGAGAGAGGGATTCGAACCCTCGGTACATATGGTTTGTACAACGGATTAGCAATCCGCCGCTTTAGACCCCTCGGCCATCTCTCCAAACAGCTGGGATTGTATCTCCGCTCAATTTTAACGCAAAGTTGGGTTGTAAGTCTATACCTACAATTTGCAACTACAATATGATTTGTGGAACGGATGGCCTTGCCCGCGTGTATATTACTTGATTCGACGGAGTCAAACTCCGAATTACTTCTGAGTAAAAATTTTAAATTTCTGCTTTCTGCCAGCCCCCTCCTCTTTTTACGAAGTAAAGTACGAAAATTAAATTCGTAACCAAATCTATTGGATACAAACTAAAAATCTCGCCCAAGATGGATTCCCTGTTTTCTAGCCTGGACATTTTTGGCAAATTGGAAAATTTGCTTCCGTTAACTAAACCAAAATGATTGCTAATGCGACGCAATAGTCAATTTTGCAGGTGAAATGTTTGTTTCAGAGGCGTAGCAAAATAATTTTATTTTACGAATTTGATGTCATCAGTTTCTCCCACCTCCCCATTTTTTTATTTCTGATAAGTGAAAAAATTTCTTGATATAAAGATAGATTTATAAAAAAACGATAGAAGGAGGGATAATGAATCTAGAAATAATTGCGCAACTTGTTATCTTGGCGTTGGTGGTTGTGTCAGGTCCCTTAGTAATTGCACTATTGGCAGCTCGAAGGGGTAATCTGTGACGTGGGCAGCGCAACCACTAAATGACTACCAATTCCGTATGTAGATATACATATACAAAAATAAATAGGAATGGGTAAGATGAGGGGGGGGGGGGAGCTCCTCCTATAATCAAATGCAAGCACGTTTGAAATGCCTCGCTGATCTAAAAATAGCTCGTATAATGCGGGTGTACCGTCGCGGGTATAGTTTAGTGGTAAAAGTGTGATTCGTATTATATTGATTTTAATAGTTAAGGGATCTATCAAACAGCATCTCAACTAAATCAAAAAGCTTTATTTTTACAGAAGTACATCTATTTCTCCCTACTAGTTACTGGTAGTAGGGGAGAGAATGCGCCATTCCTGTTACTCTTGTACTTCGGAAGTCGTACCGGTTAGTGACGAAGCAGGATTATCTTGGTATGCAAGAAAACGGGGATGATTTCGTGGGGTAAAAAAACAGAATCTATGGGTAGACATCTAAAATATTTGTTTCATCGTCACTGAACCTTGAAGAAAAAAATCCAAGCCTGAAAGTTATAAATAGATTGATTCTGGTTTATCAGGATTATCCCGCACTTTTAGAATTAAGCGGCAAAATTTGCTTCCAAGACTCGGTGAAAAATATTTTCCTAAGGATTTCTAAGAGTAAAAATAAAGAACGAAGTAAGTAAAAGAAGAAAAGAGGCAATTGATAAAGCTAATTTTTTTTTTCTTTTTGAGGGATGATCTAAGAAGTTTATCAATGCTATACGAATAAAGCGTAGGCGAGACTGACATAGATTTTACGGATACCACTTACTCAAAGTGGGGTGATTCCCTCCTCTTCAAACAGTTGTGGAGGGGGTGGGAGTGGGGGCTGCTAAATATTCCAACATAGAAAAAGTATTGATCCCCGGAGAAATAACTTCAAAAAGCGCCCCCTCCAATTAAGGCAGAAAAGACAACCTACCCGTCTTGTAGTTGTTTTGTTTAACTAGCGTAGTTGTTTTGTTTAACTAGCTTGGTATGTATAGACAAGTTCTGCCTCAGTTTCGCACTATTGATCCCTTCTTTCCATAAAGGAGCCGAATGGATGGAAACTACCAGGTTCGGTTCTGAATTAGCGACGTCACAGTCATTCATTGCCGTCGACTATAACCTTTAGCCTTCCAAGCTACTGATGCGGGTTCGATTCCCGCTACCCGCTGTTGATACTAGGAATCTCGGAACCCTAGTTAAATTAACCCCTCATCCGTGGATTGCGTCGTGAACAAACTACAATTATTGTTTGTTCACGATTTGGGGATTAATCCGTCGACAAATTTGTACCTAACCAAAAAAAGGGAGGGGGGGGGGGATAACAGGCGTCCATCGTCTAATGGATAGGGCAGAGGTCTTCTAAACCTTAGGTATAGGTTCAAATCCTATTGGACGTAATTCCGCATCTGGGGTGATTATATCAACGTAAATGAAGTGGAAGTGATCGGGTAATGCTTGAGGGTCACTCCCCGGTTGCAATATGCAACCTTTCCACTCACTTCTCTTGCAACAGAAAAATTTCTGTCGACTCTTTAATTGCTTCCTTCAAAAGTATTTCCGCTTGTTCCGTAGACACTTTTGTGGAACGAGTAATTTCACCGAATTGAGGTTTATTTGTTATTACATACTCGCGTAACTGAATCAAGAAGCGTTTGACTTGTTCAACTTCTGATACATCCAGATATCCGTTGACTCCAGTGTAAGTGGTGGCCACCTGCTCCTCGACTGATAATGGGGCTGATTGAGACTGTTTAAGCAGTTCACGCAATCGTTGGCCTCTAGCTAACTGATTCTGAGTAGTCTTATCGAGATCAGAGGCAAATTGTGCGAAAGCCTCCAATTCTGCGAATTGTGCTAATTCCGATTTCAACTTGCCAGCCACCTGTTTCATAGCTTTTATTTGAGCTGCGGAACCCACTCTAGATACAGAAATCCCCACATTTATTGCTGGTCGAATCCCAGCGTTAAATAGATCTGCTGATAAGAAGATTTAACCGTCGGTGATAGAAATAACATTGGTAGGGATGTAAGCTGAGACATCCCCCGCTTGTGTCTCAACGATAGGTGAAGCCGTCATGCTACCTTCCCCTAATTGGATACTTAACTTAGCTGCTCTCTCCAAGAGACGAGAGTGCGGGTGAAAAACATCTCCCGGATATGCTTCCCGACCGGGTGGTCTTCTTAACAGCAAAGACATTTGTCGATAAGCTTGGGCTTGTTTGGAAAGATCGTCATGGATAATCGGGGTATGCTGCTTGCGATACATGAAGTATTCGGCTAAAGCTGCTCCCGTATAAGGAGCGAGATATTGCAGAGTAGCTGGAGAATTCGCGGTCTCTGACACCACAATTGTATATCCCATAGCGTCGCGATCTTGAAAGGTATCCACTACCTGAGCTACGGAAGAAGCTTTTTGACCGATGGCTACGTAGACACATATAACATTTTGGCCCTTCTGATTCAAAATTGTATCTGTAGCTACTGCTGTTTTACCAGTCTGTCTGTCGCCAATAATTAATTCTCGCTGACCGCGACCTATAGGGATCATGGAGTCGATAGCAATAAGACCTGTTTGTAAAGGTTCGTATACGGAGCGTCTCGAAATAATCCCCGGAGCGGGGGATTCAATCGACCTAAATTCAGAAGCTGGGATTTGACCTTTCCCATCAATAGGTTGGGCCAAGGCATTTACGACACGGCCCAAAAACGAGTCACTGACTGGTATTTGGGCAATCTTTCCTGTCGCTTTTACAGAACTTCCCTCTTGTATCGTCAAACCATCACCCGTCGGTACAGCCCCAACATTATCAGATTCCAGATTCGGAGCGATCCCTACTGTACCATCCTCAGATTCCACCGATTCGCCAGCCATTACTTTGTTGAGTCCGTGAATACGGGCAATCCCATCTCCGACTTGAAGTACGGTACCGATGTTAACAACCTTTACTTCCGGGACATACCCTTCAATTTGTTTGCGGATAATGCTGCTAATTTCGTCAGGTCGAATATTTATTACCATGTTTGCCAAAAAGATATTACTGGAGGGGGGGAAAATAAAAATAAAACCCATTTTATAATGAGACGGTAGTGAGTTTGGAACTAATTGGATTTGTTTCTCAGGGCTCTGAACAGGTCGATATGATAATCAATCACTCGTAGATGCAGTTGATTATCCAGACGACTATTTAGACCTTCTAAAGCCCTTTCGGACGCTAGTCGAGAAACTTGCTGCCGAACCTGCTCGATGGCGCGTTGCTTCTCGAAACGAATTGCAAAATTTTTACTATCCTCAAACCCCTTTAAATCTTTGTCGGCTGCATCAACGAGATCCCGCTGTTCCCTGTCCATCTGCGTAAGTCCATTGATTCGAATCTCATCCGCTTTAACTTTTGCTTGCTGCAGGCGAATACGAGCCTTCTGAAGTTTTTTAGTAGCTTCCTCATGACGCTCTTCCGCATCCCGAATTGTATTCAAAATTGTTCTTTCGCGATTATCTAAGAAATTGATCAATGAAAGTGGATTACAGACCTCTGATTATCGGAGACTGATAATCTCTTCCCAAACCGAACATGGATTTTTCGATCCATTCGGCTTTCCTGCCCATTTCTACCAAAAAATCGGTAGGATCCAACGGATAATGTTTCAACCTGCGGGCTTGCCTCCTTATCTTCTCCGTTAAATAATAAGATTCATCTCAAGTACGTTTAGATGGAATAATCAATATTTGAGAAGGAGGAAAAATTTTGAGGACTCTCTCATAAAATTATTAATTATTTGAGAGCCGCTTTTTCCGAGTGGTATTCGTCTTGTATGGGTTGTCTATTCAGCAAATTAAAAAAGATTGAGCTAAATCAACTTTGATTTCTATATATCTACCTACGGAGGTATCTTAAGTGGTACGAATCAAAGTTTTGTTGATATGAGCGTCATATACCAAAATGATGCGTTTTCAATCGCGATTTGGCTTACGCGGTAGGGGAAGGAAAACCCTAATTTTGCCAAGACTTTAAGCAATTCGGCTTTAACCATATTGACGACAGTCCCGAGAATCGGTCAATGGAGGTGAAAATTTCATCGATTACACGGAATGCTACGGTTCCTGCATAACACTTATTTGCGGGGAATTCGTCGGGGTTTTGCACCTTTACCTCTGGGCACAACTGAAAAAACAGTTATCTCACTCGGATATACGACTCGCACACACTCCCTTTCCGTAGTAAAACAATATACCTACCACTAAAATTAAGTTAATTAAGTTTATTTCCAAGATATTGGTATTTAAGCCAATACTTGCGGCAAGAGTCCAATCACTTAAGGGAGCAGCGATCTCACTTACACTTCTCGTAATCCTTTCCCTCCTGGAAGGTTTTGCAAGATTTAAACAACTTCTGGTCCAGCCTGAGAGGAGGTAGCAAATTACAAATTCTGAAAAGTCGAAGGAAAATTGCGATGCGGACAATATTTTCCGAGTCATCAATTTTGGCAACTTATATTGCTTTACGGGGGGGGGGGTTACAAATAAACACAGCAGGTATTCGGTTGGGTAGATGGGGCATCGACTTCCCAAAGGCCCCCCCTCCCGACTCGCTACTGATTTGAAAACAGTTTGGAGAAGGGGAGGAGGGGGTGCACCGGGCGGAATACTCCTCATTACAAACAGGTTAAACAAATGGATTGGCAAATGACGAAGCTAGAGCTACAACTGATCCGTAAATTGTCAAAGCTTCCGTGAAAGCTAAACTCAATAATGAAGTACCTCGTGTCTTGCCTTCTGCTTCTGGCTGTCTCGCGATACCCTCGACTGCCTGACCTGCAGCAGTCCCCTGGCCGACACCCGGGCCAATTGAGGCAAGGCCTACAGCTAACCCAGCAGCAATGACAGAAGCAGCAGAAATCAATGGATTCGTATTAGTCTCCTCTTAATTTATTTACGTTAATCAATCTTGTTTTGTTTCGGTAGGTACTAACTAGACTTGGCGCAACGAAGAGTTTCTAGTGAATGCTATTTGAGAAATCAATTCTACACGAATCTGATCAAAACTAATCGTGTGGTGTAACAAAATATCCGTATACTGTATACCTAATGTTGAATTTGGAAAAATAATGAAGCACAAGAAAGAAGGACACACTCTGCGTCAATCGGTGCTACTTCCCAGCTAATTTAATAAAATTGGATCGAAAATATTTGAATATTTGGGAGTAGTAATTGCAACCTACCAAAATATGTCTATTCCAGCTTCAGCGCAAGTAATACACTTCATCTCATATGCTGTGACGTCGGTCCAGCTGAGATCTAAATTGGTTCAAACAAGAAACGCGAAAACGACATAAATTGCTTCCCATATACCTCGTGTATTCTTTCTTAAGAATATGAGCTTGACGGTGAAAATAACTAATTATTTCCTATTCAAAATCTTAAATGGTTCAAGTTAAATTTGGAGGACCATGCGGGATTTCTAATTTACCCCCCCCCCCCCCGCTCGTCTTTCTTTTTACTATTCAGAGTGGAGGAGAAGGCAGCACGGATCTCGTACCACTATAGCATGATACCACGAAAACAAAAATTTTTCACTATAGCGACCCAATGACTGGTTCTCGAAATAAATATTTTGTGGTTACTTTATTATTTTGAAATAACTCAACCCGACCAAATTAGTGGTGGCCCTCCGTGGATTCCCCGATATGAGCTGCAGCCAAAGTGGCAAAAATCAAAGCCTGTATGGCACTTGTAAATAGTCCTAAAGGCATCGTGGGTACAGGAACAATTGAAGGTACTAGGGAGACGGGAACAGCTACTACCAACTCGTCAGCCAAAATATTTCCAAACAGTCGAAAACTAAGTGATGGGGGTTTGGTAGAATCTTCCAAAATGTTGATAGGTAATAGTACCGGAGTTGGCTGGATATACTTACCGAAATAACTAAAACCTCTTTTGTGTAAACCTGCATAAGAATGTGCTACTGATGTAAGCAAGGCTAGTGCAACGGTAGTGTTGATATCGTTGGTAGGTGCAGCCAACTCTCCATGAGGCAACTGAACCATTCGCCAGGGAAACGGAGCACCAGACCGGTTGGAAACAAAAATGGATGGAAACATCGTTCCAATAAATGGAACCCGGGGACGGTATTCCTCTTCCCCCATCTGGGTCCTAGTTAAATCCCTAATAAATTCAAGAACATATTCGATGAAGTTTTGGCTGCCAGTCGGTATGACTTGCAGATTCCTGGTGGCTACAATAGGTAGAGCCAGTAACAAGGCGATAACCACCCAGGAAGTTACAAGAACTTGCGCATGAACTTGAAATTCTCCTATTTGCCAATAAGAGTGTTAGCCTACTTCTACACTCGATACTTGATACAGATAATCAATCTCATAAATTCGGAGTTGTTCGATGTGCGTAATACCCCCCTCTCAATAGATAAATTTATCTAAAAAACTTGAGGCGATCGCTACAAATTACTTATTCTAAAATAGGAAAGGCGCGTTACTTTTTTGGTGGAATTAGGCGGCATCCTCAATTACGGTATAAACCCCCAGCTATTTCATTACAAGTTGTTGAGGCAGTTTTCAGCCTTGCCACCTGTTAATTTATTTAGGAGAACTTTGAGTTCGCACGACCTTCGCAAATAGCTAGTGTTGGTTTGTCCAATATCCATCGGATTGAGGGTCGCGCGTCGTCATTGCCGGGAATTGGGATATCTACAAGATCCGGATCGCAATCTGTATCGACAACACAAATTGTGGGAATACCTAGAATAATACATTCCCTAAGCGCGATAGATTATTCGTGTTGATCAGTAATTGTCGCAATATCGGGTAAATCTGACATATATTGAATTCCGCCTAGACACTTCTTTAGTTTAAACAGTTATCCCCTCAAAATCGCTGCCTCTTGCTTCGGAAGTCAGTCGAACCCTCCTGTATTTTCTCCATTTTGTAAGTATTGAAACCTGCGAAGACGCATTTCCGTAGTGAGCCAATTTGTTAACGTACCGCCTAACCACTTCTCATTTACATAGTGACATTGAGATCTTGTTGCGGCTGATGCTATCAAATCAGCTACTTGATGTTTCGTACCAACCGTTGGGAATTCTTTTCCCTCCGCTGCTGCATCGAATACCAAATCACAAGCTTCAGATGAAAGACGAGCAGTCTGAGTTAGGTCAAGAATATGAACACCTTTCCGTTCCGTAAATATATAGGGTGACATCCTAGGATTCCATTTCTGGGTTTGGTGACCAAAGTGAATTCCTGCCGCCATCATTCCTTCCAACTCAATATTCCGATTTTTCTGTTGCATCTTCCCCCCCCCCCCTCCAATAAAAAAAAAAGCTGTAAACTCGTTTCATTTTAACTAAATTTAATAAATTATTACAATCTGGTGATCAGTTTTACAGGTTAAAACGCGCAAAAACTTCATTTAGCATCGAGTAACCCTTTATATTATATTATCCCAAGATTAATATAAGGGAGGGATCAGCTCAATCCTTTATTAATAAATAAATTGGTGTCGATATTTTGCTTCCCGCGGTAACCGCGTAGATCATATTTTATTTGCCAATTTAAATTCTTACTATCCCTATCCATTGCCGAATGAAACCCCTTTCGTTTACTCACTTCTAGTTGGCAAACGATTTCTGGACTACCTGTTCCAACAGGGACAACGTCACCAAGAATAACATTTTCCTTCAATCCCTTTAACCGATCAATTCGACCGCGGAGAGCAGCTTTGGCCAATACTCGCGTAGTTTCTTGAAGACTCGCCTCTGATGGAAAACTTGTAGTATTAAGGGATGCCTTTGTCATTCCCAATATAATAGGTTCGTAGAAAATTGGTCTTTTCAATACGCGATTCATCCGTTCCGCCTGTGACAACTCGACAAGCTCCCCAGGGAAGAAGACGTTGGCTATTCCCTCCTCCGACGCTACGACCCGCGATGTTAGTTGCCAAATAATAATTTCTAGATGTTTTTCAGATATTTGTACTCCTTGAGATTCATAAACTTCTCGAATTTCATTAATTAGAATCAGTTGGCAGCGTTCCATACTTGTTCCAGCCCTTAGAAAGTGGCTCCAGAGGTTCCCAATTAATCTTGTAATACCCCGACTCCATCTCCCAAAAAGATCTTCGATTCTTGCTGGAATAGAGGCAATGGTACGAGACTCCAGTAGCTGCTCAACCTTCGGAAGACCCTGAGTAATATCTCCAGATTTCAATCTATCATATGGTAATGTTATTGATGTATCTCCCTTCCCAATGATGTCTCCAGATATCTTGTGGGGAGTTGCTCCCCGGGTCGCCAGCAGGGTCCTACCAGTTCTGACTAGTAAGTAATCTCGGTAAATGGCTACAACCTGACCGGACTGGAGAACTACATTACTTCCACGGAAATATCGATTTTCGTTGATTAATAGTCCTAGATTAATTAGCAGTATTCCCCGATTAAAAAAATTTGATGTCGAACAAATTGGCTTTTCCAATAAAAATCTATTTGAAAAAGAATTTATAGGACATTTCGATGTTAATTTGGTTTCGTCAATTAAAAACCGATGTAGTTGGCCCGGCGTATCTGCCGAATACGTATCTGTCAAAAAATCGGGAAAATAATTTACTAGGAAGGAAATTTTCCCACTCAGCGCCAAAGGGGGGGTAGCCAAAAAGTAGGAAATTGCGTATGAAGTTCCCGATAAACCTACCTCTTCAAAATTTAATTGACAACAAGTGGGTCTTGATTTTTCAAATTTAACCGACCTTTCTTTAATATTTAGGTTTGGATACTTTTCCGAAAACGATTCATATTTGGAACTGAGTAAAACGTTTTTCGGACTACCGTACGAGCCGCCTATACCCGATTCTGGTTGAGGTAAGTATTCTCCAACTTTTTGCTCGTAGTTGTTATTGTTTGAATCAGGGAGGGAATTATTACGACGAAAGTCAAACGGTGATAAAGTTAGGAAAGATGCACCACGTTCCGACACTGAATGAACAGTAACGCTTTGATATTTGAGAATTAAATAATTGCTGTCATTGGATAGATTCACTTGAGCGAGAAATGGCTTGTCGACAGACAACAACTTTTGGGAAACTTGACTGACCCCGAGCCGTCGTTCGGGGGTATACACCACCGAATTAACCTGAAGGAAAGTACTGAAGAGATTATTGATTCCCACGTTGGCGAGAGTTAAATAATTTTTTTGCGTAGAGGCAGTCTGGCGGAAGTGTCTTCGCCACCCAACCACTAAAAAAGTTCGAATTAATTGAATAGTCGCGTGATTAATCATTTTGATTTCCCCACCATTTTTATGGGAGATACATGGTAGGGTTTGGACTTTGGCGCATTTCCGCGTTTTCGGCTTATCAGCGCAGAAGACTCCCTGCATCAAAGAATCGCTAGATACATCGTATTTGACAACTGGTCTTACCAAGACAGAGGTCTTTCTTCTCCTGTAAAGTGTAACCGGTTGGAGGTAAACCCAACCCTTGGTTTTGATTCCACCAATAATCAAATTACCCGACTCTATTAAATTAACATTTTGTTTCCGTATACTAGTTGCCTTTCCCGGATTGTGAATATATCCAGGTAATACTCTTACCGTAATGCCGTTTGTTAATGTTTCTTCGATTCGGACTAGTCCACCTACTTTACTACTAATAGTATTAGTTATTCGTGTGCCTTCTTCTACAATAGTATTGTTTGTTACCGAAATAGATGATGGGGGTTCATTTGTAGTATAAGCCTCCTCGGGAATTAGAAAGGAATTGCCTCCTCTGACTATTCTATACCATGAGCCAGAAGTCAATTTTCCCACTTTAACGTCAAAAAGGAATCTATTTTTAGCAATGGGTTCTACTTCTATCGTACCATATCTAATAATCCCCGAAGCACCAGTTCGATACTCGAGTTTTTCGTAGATAGCAAGGATATCGTTTCCATCCGAAATGCTGTTTAACTGAACATCAACATTTGCAAAACGCGATTCGTCAAACTTTTTCTGTTGTCTTTCGAGCAATGTAGAAACAAATTCAGTTTTTTCGGACCGCTCCACTTTGATATTAGATAGAATATAGTTAGATTTTGGAGGTTTTGACCAATTTAAAAAACATTTTGGATCGATTCCAAATTCTCGAATACTTTTTTGAGAACCCTCGCAGTTGACGGCATCAATTTCTTCTTCACTACTTCCTTCGAAATAATTGCATTTCCTTTCGGGAGAGTTGGGCTTTATACCGACCCTATCCTGATCTTTATGAAACAAGTAGCTTTCGTCGGAATCGCTATAGGCCCCTGAAAGAATCCAGATATGACCCGCCTCACGTACGACGCGAATGGGGTTGTCTATATAATCGCGTACATGCCACAAAAATTTACTCCAGTGAATCTCTCCTTTTAAATTTGGGTAGATGGCTTTTTGGATACGTTCCTTAAGGGGAAACTCTTTGGCTCGTACTTCCGCGACGATTTGCTGTGCTTCGACATACTGACCGTTTCGAATCATAAGTAGACTTTGGGCTGGGACGACAAAATTGTGTGTAGCGCCACAACTCCTGATAACAACGGATAAATTATCCCGACACATCCAAGCGGGATGCCCGTGTCGTGTACGTGTGGGATAAACCAGCCCCCCATCGGAATTAATAAGTCCATTGAACGGAATTCGTACGTATTCTGCGATATCGCCCGTAAATACCCCACCTGTATGAAAAGTTCTTGATGTTAACTGAGTTCCCGGTTCTCCAATGGATTGACCCGCGATGATACCAACAGCTTCCCCCAACTCTACCAAATCGTAATGAGCAAGACTCCGACCGTAACGCCACTGACAAATCCGGAAAATGCTTTTACGTGTCAAAGGAGATCTTACATATATTGGCTGTGCCGATGCTACTGAGTTACTAGCCAGCCCATCACTGATATCTTGATTACGGGTGGCGATACATCTAACGTCCCAATAGACGTTATCTGCCAGCACACGTCCAACCAATTTTTGATATGATATTATTCTAATAGATTCTCGTTTCTCTTGGGTGATATTCAGCAAAGCAATGCTTTTGGTAGTTTCGCAATCCTTCTTGCGTACGGCAATGTGTTGGACCACTTCGACGGGTCTGCGTGTTGGGTATCCAGCATCGGAGGTTCGAACGGCGGTATCCACAACCCCCTTGCGGGCACCATAGCAGGAAATTATATATTCCGTCAGGGATAGGCCTTCGCGGAGGTTTCTTCGAATGGGGAGGTCAATCACTTGTCCCCGGGGATCCGACATCAATCCCCTCATTCCAAGCAACTGATGAACTTGGGATATACTTCCCCGGGCCCCTGAAAAAGACATCATGTGGACTGGGTTTAAAGGATCGATCATTTTGAAACTTGGATTCATTTCTCGTTTTGGACATTCGCTTGTAGCGTACCAGGCTTCAATCGATTGACGCAACTTCTCCACGGCATGGAGACTTCCGTAACGATAATGCCGCTCTGAGACGTAACCTTATTTCTCGGCATCTTGTACAAGCCATCCCCTGGATGGTACTGCTAGGAGGTCGTCGATGCTTAATGAGACAGACGCTCTCGTAGCTTGTTGGAAACCCAAAATTTTAACTTGATCCGAAATATTTGTTGTAGATGCAATTCCAAAACAAACGACTAACTTGCCGATGAGTCGTCTCATCGCAACTCTATCCATTGTTTTGTTGCAGAACGGCAATTCAGTTTGATCTGTCATTATAGAAACCTCCCCCTGTATATCATCTTTTTATTTTGTGACATTTATTAATCAATAATTTGAATCTAAGTAGTTTATTAAATAAATATATATATATAGAAGATTTTTCATTCTTCATTTTTGCGGTTGGACATAGGCATTTCGTCTCGCGTTACCATATCCGGTACGGGCGAAGTAGCACACGAAGAGGCTTTTGATACACCTTGCATCGCTTCCCTCAGTTGTTGGTTAAATGAAACGCGACCAGCCGTAGTAAGTACATATATACTTGAGATAGATCCCTTCCTACACTTTCTAATCTGGTAATTATCATAAGGGTGAAGAGATGTTCCCAAGGATTCATGTTGGGATTCAACAGGTAATTCACGAATTTTCGAACCAATCATTTCCAAACTAGTTTCCCATCGAAGCCACAAGAAACTACAGAAATCAATTTGATTTGATTCCTTGGCTCTGAGTATGTCGTAGTAACTACCGAAACGGGGTATTCCGGCGAGGGCGGGGTGAACATCATCTCCTACCATGAAAACGGAATGTCTGCTTCCGTAGATTCCTTGCTTATTCTCAATTGTTAGTACATAAAGACCGAGGAGCATGTCTTGACTCGGGACAGATACAGAATCGCCCGTAGCGGGGGATAACAAATTTATATGCGAAAACATTGGAAGACGCGCTTCAATCTGAGCTTCGAGAGATAGGGGCACATGAACGGCCATCTGATCTCCGTCGAGATCTGCGTTAAACCCCCCACAAACCAATGGATGTAAACGAATGGCACGTCCTTCCACCAAAATGGGTTGAAATGCTTGTATACCCAACCTATGCAAAGTAGGTGCTCGATTCAGCAGTATGGGGTGACCCCGCATAACTTCCCGAAGAACTTCCCATATGATGGGATCTTCCTTTCGTATCATACTTTTAGCCGATCGTAGATTACAGGCGAGATGTCATCCGATCAAGTTACGAATTACAAATACTTGGAAAGGTTCAATTGGCATTTCTCGGGGTAATCCACATTGATGTAACGAAAGAGACGGGCCTACGACAATAACGAAACGGCCCGGGTAGTCAACCCGTTTTCCAAGCAAATTCTCACGAAATCGTCCTTCCTTGCCTTCAATAACCTCTGAAAATGACTTGTAGGGTCTGTTATTGATATCCCTCATCGGTTGCCCACGTATACCGTTGTCGATGAGGGCGTCTACGGCTTCTTGAATAAGTCTCTTTTGACAAACAATTAATCCCTCCGGCGTGAATTCACTCCCCGATAAGAATTCGGCAAGAGTATTATTTCGATGAATAACCTTTCTGTAAAGCTCGTTAAGGTCGGAAGTAACTAATTCGCCTTCATACGATTCAACTATCGGTCTCAATTCAGGTGGCAGAACCGGCGAGAGATCTAAAACCATCCATTCCGCTTTTAGGTTCGTCCGTAAGAAATCCTTGGCTAATTTCATCCGCCTAACCAAAAGATCTTTCCTCCTTTGAATTGTCCGATCTTCCCATTCATTCCCAACAGGCCTTTGCTTCGTCGGCGCCTGCCACTCCAAATGTGCGCGATCCATGACACTTCGCAGATCCAAACTAGTTAATCCTTTTTTGACGGCATCTCCCCCGGTGGCAATTTCGTTCCCCTGAAGTGTTTCATAATTTCGAGTGGAGAAAAAAACGGGAAGCATGTTTCTCCAGGATCGGTCTTCGTAATTGAACAAACCCCGCAATCTTAATAGGTTGGGCCTTTCGGACACGGGCCTAGCAAGAAAAAGATTGGGATAGGTCGGGCGGCGCCCCCCCCCCCTAGAATCGGACATGAAAGTTTCCTCTCATCCGGCTCAAATAACTAAGTGTAAAATTGAAACAATTTGACGTTTTTGAGACGCGGTAATAGCGTCTCGTCGAATATCAAGTAGTTACTCATTACTCGGGTTTCAACTTGCTTTTCTCGAGTAGTCTTGCACCCTCCGTATTGAGCGATCTGCCGGGGAAGAAGTAGTTTTTCCTTTCGATATTTTTCTATTAATTTAGTCGCAGGCTGGAGATATTTCCCTTGTTCCCAATGTGATCACTTCCCTCTTTGGGTTTCTGCTCTACTTCGATGGCTTTTAGTTTAATTGAATAAGAAAATCAATGCGATGATTAGATTTTCATAACCATATATAGAAAATAGAAAAAGATATGGAAAATAACTTTTGAAAAGTTTTTTCCTTCAGGGGGGGGGGGCCAAAGAATTAGGTTGAACAGCACTTTAATTTTATCCCATGAACTGAAGTACTTCAAAAGTAGTTATTACGAAGCCCAATTGTTGGATTTTTTTTACTAAAAATTAACCATGGAGGAGGGGTACCCATTCTATACACAATAGTATCTACCCCGAGTTAGACAATATTCCTCGATCGACGCGAGGGACATGTCGGTTAGAGGCTTCCCACTTTTGCATGGGGTGACAGCTTATAGCAAATCTGTAATGATCAACACATACAATCAAGTCACGCATCGCAATATACTGGGCTTTCTGATTCCTTAAGAGGTTTGGCAAGTGGATTTGCAATATAACTAGGGATTCGTTTTGAGAACCACACGTGGGTTACCGGACACGCAAGTTTTATGTATCCCATTCGGTATCTTCGAACCCGGGAGTCGATAAACTCAACCCCGCAATGTTTGCAAAAACTGGAATACTCCTCTCCGTTATCGACAGATCGATAGTTTCCACATGCGCAGACGCCGCTTTTTACAGGCCCGAGTATCCTTTCACGAAATGAGCCATCTCTCTCTGGTTTATGAGTCTTGTGATGCAACGTGTAAGGTTAATCGACTTGCCCGACGACGTCTCCATTAGGTAACTTCCTCTCAGCCCAGCTGCGGATCTGCTCGGGGGAAGCCAGTCCAACCCTAAGCTGTTGATAATTAGCTCGATGAATCATAATAGAGAAAATAAAATTTTGATTGATTATTCATGAAAGAAGTTTCAATTGGATATCAAATGTTTTCACTCTCCCTCTCCAACCCCTCTTCAATTATGAAGTTGTGCTCCAGGTTTAAACCCATGCGACGTAATTCTCGAACTAGCAGTCGGAAAGACTCTGGAACAGTATTGGGTTTGCAAACAGGTTTTCCGGTCATAATTGCACTAGGTACCTTGTAACGAGCCTGAATATGATCTGATTTAGTTGTAAGCATTTCTTGCGACGTGTAAGACACACCAAAACCCTCCAAAGCCCGGACTTCCATTTCTCCAACCCGCTGTCCCCCTCGTCTGGATCTCCCCTTGAGAGGTTGCTGCGTAACAAGTGCGTAAGGTCCGCTGGATCGCGCATGAATCTTATCGTCGACCTGATGAATCAATTTCATCATATAGGCTTTTCCAGTTGTAATGGGTTGCGCGAAGGGGTCACCCGTTCGTCCATCGATCAATCGGCTTTTTCCGGGGTGATCGGGTTCAAATAACCACGGATTACGAGTATTTGCACTTGCTTTACAAGGTTCTGAAAAAACTAGTTTCCTAGAGGCTTCCCGTTCGTATCTCTCATCAAAAGGTACTATACGGTAATGGGTTTCTGAAAACTCCCCGGCTAAGCCAAGTAGGCATTCGAAAATCTGTCCCACATTCATTCATGAAGGTACTCCTAAAGGACTTAATATCATGTCGACTGGTGTACCATCTTGCAGATAAGGCATATCCTGTCTGGGTAATATTTTTGACACAATACCTTTATTCCCATGTCTACCAGCTATCTTATCACCCACTTGTATCTTACGCTTTTGCAGTATATAGATATGAATCACTTCTGAATCATTTGAAGTGTCGTCTTCGGGGTAGACCCACCTGACGTCAGTTACTCGACCTCTTCCACCAATTGGAACTTTCAGACAGCTTTCTCTTGCGTTAACTAATTGTATACCAAAAATGGCTTGTAACGATCTGCCTTCTGGAGCACGTGATGAATCTGTCCCCTCTTGGGGCGTTGGTTTACCCACCAAGGCATCTCCCGCCTCTACCCAAGATCCCGATTCTGCGAGCCCATTCTCGTCTAAGTGTCTAAGCGTATGGCTATCCAATTGAGGTATTTGCTTGGTAACCCTTTCAGGACCCTGATTTGTTACGCAAACTTCAACTTCGTGTCTTTCAATGTGGAAAGATGTGGAGATGTCTTCGTATATTGGGCGTTCACTAATCAACACTGCATCTTCAAAATTGTACCCTTCCCACGGCATGTAGGCCACTAGTATATTTCGACCCAAAGCTGATTCCCCCCTGACGGTTGCTGCCCCATCCGCGATGAGTTCTCCGCGTTTCGGTAATTCTCCCGCCAAAACCGTAGACTTTTGGTGTATACAGGTATTACTATTGGAGCGCTCATATATCTTTAATTTATTGCTTATAACACGTGAAACTGCATCATTGATTGCTGCTTCATGGATTGATGATAGTTCAATTGTATCACCACCAATATATCGGATTTATCCTTCTCGTCCGGATACAACTACACTTCCCGAATCTGAAGCTACTTAACTCTCTAACCCAGTCCCTACGAAGCATCTTTCGGGATTAACCAGTGGAACCGCCTGGCGTTGCATGGTAGAACCCGTCAAAGCGCAGTTCGCGTCATTATGCTCAATGAATGGAATAAGAGAAGCTCCGATAGAGAAATAATGTAAGGGATGAATACTTCGGAAATCAACTTGTTCCCAAAGGATGCTGAGAAATTCTTGTTGATATCGAACCGGTATGAGTTCCCTCCCTCTAGTTCTCCATTGGGATATTAACGAATTCTCAGTTGCTATTCGATAGCAATCATCTTCAGTGGGAGATGGGTCAATTAATTGCTCTTTTTCAGATGATTCCGACATCTCAAGGTACGGGCTCTGCAAAGAGCCGGAATTGCTAACTTCCGCCTGAATAGCTAGCGACGAAATAAGGCCAGCATTCATGCCTTCCGATGTTTCAATGGGGCAGATACGACCATAATGACTAAAATGAATATCTCTAGCTTGAAAACTGGCGGTTCGACGTGTCAACCCGCCAGGACCTACGGAACTTAATCTTCGTTTGTGAACCATTTCTGACAATGGGTTAGTTTGGTCTAGAAATTGGGATAGGGGGTGTGATCCAGAAAACTCCTTGAAAGTTGCTATTACTGGTGCAGGCGTGACTAATCCCCGGGGCGTTATCGCGCGTTTGCGCTTAACAGCCCTAGAGAGATTTTGTCGAATCGAATTCTCCAAACGGTTTGGGGCCAATTTCAATTGTTCCTGAGGTGAATCTGCTACAGACCGAACACGTCGATTTTTCAAATGATCTATGTCGTCGAGGTCGCCTATTCCGTAGCTGATTTCTATTGAGTGATCTGCGGCTGCTAATAAGTCTTGGGGTATCAGAAAATGTTCCGTTTCGGGTACATCGAGAGTTAGTTTGGTGTTCAGGTTTCGTCGACCAACCCGTCCCAACTCACATCTATGCTGAGGAAACCTCTTCTATAACTCCTTGAATATAGATTCTGAAAATGAGATATCCGCGTCTGTAGCAGAGTACGGGTGTTTGTAAAGCTCTGCTGTGGCATCCTCCGACGATTCGACAGCCCCTCCTTGTTTCCTCAACATATTTGAAAAAATCTTAGGGTAGCGAACATTTTTCAAAATATCTTTTTTGCTTAACCCCATAGCTAGTAGTAAAATCGAAATGGATATCTTTTTCTTTTTGCTAATGCGAACCCAAATTTTTTGTTTCCTATCCATTTCTGATTTGAATCTCCCTCCCCGATCCGGAATTACAGTGCTAGTATACGTGGAAACCCCTTTTTGATCGGATTCCCGGTTGTAGTAAATACCGGGACTTCTCAAAATTTGATTGACTAAAACTCTGGCAACTCCATTGATAATAAATGTTCCTTTAGAATTCATCCAAGGAATAGATCCGGGCCGCACGTCTTCCTCTTGTATCACTCTATCTTCGCTGCGGCTTAGTTAAACTGGTACATATGGATCGGATGAGTATGTGACACATTGATACGCGGCATCTCTCTCTTCGACTGAAGGTTGTGTCAGTTGGTACCGCTCACTGATAGATCAGAATTCGACTTCCTTATCTGTATCTTCAATTTTCGGAAAATTTTCAAGTTCTTCAAGCAATCTTTCGTGAACAAATCGATTAAACCCTTCAAATTGAATTTGTGCAAGTTCTGGTAGTACGGGCATATTTTTATTTCCTTCCAATAAAGTTATAAATCGAGACCCATCCTCAATGGAGAAATATATTGATTAGATTTCCGTACTTTCAATTTTCTATATGTGAAACAATCCACCCCTAGCCTCTAACTAATTTGAACTCAGTTTATTCTCCGTCAAAATTTTCTCCATAATTAATTGTGGAGAAAATTTTGACGGAGAATAACCATGAAAATGTAGGAAAAGCTGTAGGGTTATTGAAGAAATAACTCTCGCAGGCTGTAAAGGAAATACTTATATGCGACCCATATTTTGCAAATCTGCACACCTATTCCTATTAATGAAGCAAGTTATTTTGTATTGATTTTGATCGAAATACTTACGTATCCAAAGAGGAGGTAACAGTGGATAAAAATTAAAACTTAAGAGATACTTAGCTGTAAAGTAGATTTGATAATTGTACCATATCGGCGATTTTGATTACCAGGAAAGCTTGAAAAAGCATAAGGACGTCCCCCTTTCCGTAGATAGAAATTTTGTGTAATCAATTATTACAAGTTTAGTTCAAAGCTACAAAAAGAAGTTACTCGGTAAAAAAAAAGTTAGGTTTCGAAAACAAACTAAACCTATGTAAAAATCATTACCATTCTAGTGATAGATAGATCTAGTTACTTCCCGCAATTATTTGTCAAAGCGGCTCCCCCCCCCCCCGAAAGAAAAAAAGGGGGGGGGATAACAGAGATTGCTGACTCAGGGTTGACTATGAGGCAATTGATACATAGACTCAAATAAAATTAACCTCCGGGGTTGTAGTTCAATTGGTTAGAGCACCGACCTGTCAAGTCGGAAGTTGCGGGTTCGAGACCCGTCAATCCCGATAAACTCCAACAAAACAAAACGCGACAGTTCAAGGTTCAATCTACAGCCTCGGACTTGGGTCGAGCTGGATTCGAACCAGCGTAGGCGTTGCCAGCGGATTTACAGTCCGTCCCCATTAGCCACTCGAGCATCGACCCATAAATTGGGAACATTTTGGTTTGACCTCATTGAGTTACTTATTTCCAACAAGTCAAATATGATCCCTTTTGGGTAGGGATCGGCAAGATTGTAGGCATAGATTTCGTCAATATGGTCGATGAGGTTCTCAAAAGATGAATACCCCCAGGGGAATTCGAATCCCCGTCGCCTCCGTGAAAGGGAGGTGTCCTGGGCCTCTAGACGATGGGGGCCCGATTACCTTCTAGAAGGATAATAGTATTCCCTACGAGTTGTCAATCTAGAAAAAGTAAAAGGGAAGTAACGAAGGAACCCATTTTTATCTTAAACAATCTAAATTTAGATTGGACTAACCATAATCGTTGAAATAATTTCTTTCTCCGTCTCTTAACTGTATTGAATTAATTGTAGCAACTGGTGAATTAATCTGAAGCGGAGGCGTCAGGATTAGATTGCTACTGCGCGGAAGCAACGAATAGGTATTCTCGAGATTTCGTTTCATGATATACTATGTAATCGGTATTGAAGATTCAACTTTGATATTTTTCTCATCTGTGATTTGATTAATCAAGGATTCGGTCGACCCGACTAATTAAAACTAGATGGTTCATAATAGAGTCCGAGAGTTTTTTACACCGAAACCCACTCGAGCTGTTTTCCAATTGATGATTTGAACTACCAATACGGAAGTAAATATTCTTGCGTTCGTAGCCACCGCACTTTTTATTCCAATCCCAACAGCTTTTCCACTTATTCTTTACATCCAAACGGCCGCTCAGAATAACTAGTATTTGGTAACGACTACCAACTTGGTAATAAATTTTCGTATGCAAGAGCGAATAAGATAAGAAGGGGAGAGGCAGGGGACGCTGTTTGCTTCCCGTTAAAGTAAATCGATATGCAAACTTTTTTTATTCCGGTCAAAAATTTGATGCTATCCGGTTGTTGCTTTGCTGGTGGTCTTAGCCTATCGCTTCTTCCCGATTAGCTTTTTTTTCGTTAATTGAAATCTATGCCTCTTTTCCCTTGTTTCTACTTTTCCACCTCCCGTGTATTACGCATCATTCTCGAATAGAATTAACCAAAATTGATAGATCACTTTTTTGATCTATCAATTTCTACTTCTATTAGATCACCCCCATTTGTTACAAAGCTGGGTTCTATCCAAAAAATGAAAATTAGGTGTTGGAGTCGAGCACTCATATTTACTTTTCTTTAAATCTCTTCGTATACCTCCTAGAGATATGTGAATCAGTCTAAGCGAACCAAGCGTAGTAAAATGAGGTATCCGAACCGGAGGTATGATCTCAAATGTATGTCAGGTATATATTAAATCCCTGTTTCTTGTTCCGGGCGCAGTCATAACATCAGACAAAACAGTTGAAATTTAAATTAGCGGTGGGATGAACTAGCAACAACCGGGATAGGTTCTCCCCGGTAGCGTGGGGGGGGGTCAGTCTGCCAGATTACCAAAATTACCCAATCTGTTAGTTTAACTTCTTATTTTAGGGCAAATGAAATAAAAAATGAATGAAATGAGAGGCGGCTGCGCCGGGCTTCTCCACTCAAGAACATAATCTAGGGTGGGGAAGACACGAATCGGGGGTCTCGCCACAACGATGCGTATCCCCCGAATCAGACTGGTAGAGACGCGGTTAACCCGTTTGTCGCAATCCGCTTCTTCCCCGAACTACAAGTGAGAGGGAAAATGTAGGAATCACCGTCAGGGCAGCCCAAGCTATGGTAACTAAATCCGTAGTTGTAATTCCTATCTATTCACTCTCTCAATTTTTAATAATTACTAATTATTTATAAGTCCAAAAACAAGGCAAAGCTTGAAAAGGCTTGAATTGCGTTGTGGATGAGGAGCAGACGCCGCTCTGCCCTGGCGGGATACCCCAACAATAAAAGATATTGAGTATGTGGAAACCTATTTCTTTTTCAATGGTACTGGTTGATGTTTACGCCTCCGGAAATTTTGGTGGTTTGTACCTTCGGATTATCAATTAGTGATATACTCAATTGGGATTGTTTATGTGTGACGCATCGAGACGCATGAAATGTGATAGGCTATAACAGGCTATAGAGCGTCTCAACATGTATCCGGTTTCAGCGCAGCAAACAATCCCCGGTAAACCCACCTAGATTAATAAATCCAAGTAAACTAAATAAATTTAGTTCTTTCCCTTTGTATATTTTATACAAAAATATTTTCTTGTTAGGCGACACCCAGATTTGAACTGGGGAATTAAGGATTTGCAGTCCTCCGTCTTACCGCTTGACTATATCGCCCTTCGCTAACTATCAGTAAACAGTGTCAATCTGGGAGCAAAGAAGATGAAAACACCCATCCGGTTTAAAATGTTCGATAGCAAGTAACGTATGTGGTGGGTATGTCATCGACGCGTAGCAATTATAGACGTCTGAAAATTCTACTAGTAACAAGTATACCCTTCAAGAGAAACATTAGCAAGTAGCTATCCCCCCCCCCCACGCAATTCACCTAGGATATGCATTTACTAGCGAAACGACTACCTCGACAAATACAAAAACGTCTCACCTTAAGATTTGACTTCGTTATTAAGAAGCAAAATTTTGCTTCCTACTTCTCCACTACTTGCTCTTCTACTTCCTTCCCTAAAATAACTAAAGAATTCCGTGAAAGTGTTTATACGTATCTATCTATCTATATTTAGATATAGATAGATATGCTAAAACCTCTTCGTTTTCTGTGGGATAGGCGGATAGCGGGAATCGAACCCGCGTCATCTCCTTGGCAAGGAGATATTTTACCATTCAACTATATCCGCATAACCTTCTCTCTCATTTTAACACTGGAAGTGTTTTTTAATAGGTAAGAAACTTGCTTACATATTTAGTTCATATGTAAGAAACTAAATTAAGTGGGAGTACTTTGCCCATTTACCCCCCCCCCCCCCCGTTTCAACTCTTGAAACGAACTTTCTGCCATAGCTCTTCATCTACGGGTGAAACTCCCCCTAACCTTTTGTTGGCGTCTCCCCCCGTAACGGTGAATTACGAGAGGAGGAACCGGAAACGGAAAAACGGAAATCTAAGAAATAAAAGAGTTGGGTATACCTACCAAAGAAACTGATCCAATCCATAATGAAGCCCCAGAAAAGACAATATTTTTATTGTTGGACCAGCCACCGGGAGATGCAAACGCAACGGGTACACCCACAACTAGTAAGAATGAGATGGCAATTAATCCAAATAAAGCTAATTGGAACGCGATAGTCATAATTCTGAGTTTTTTCACTTAAGGTAAGTTGTTTGTACCATCCAATCCTCATCCGACGGAACTCCCGCCTCGCTACGACTTACCCCGCTGACGCGGGCGCAGATACTTCCTATTTCTTTCTTGCCACTAATTACCTCAAAGCTCGTAACGTACTCGTTGAGTTGTAATTGGTTTAAATTCCGACATTTGGGATGATTATCCGCAACAAATCCACGGGCATAAATCCTCCCACCCTGTATCTTTTGGGGTATAAAGAAATCTCAGTCAATAATAAAAAAAAAAAGATATATCTATATATCTATATATAGATATAAATCAATATATCTAGATTTTTTTTTATTATAGGTATTAACGACCTTTGTACCTCCTACCATAGGACCATAGGTGTATAAAAGAAGGTTATTGACACTCCCAAATATTGGTTAAAAAACCAGCCTCGCTAGGAGAGATGGTCGAGCGGTTTAAGGCTCCAGTCTTGAAAACTGGCATGGCAATGAAATGCTATCGAGGGTTCGAATCCCTCTCTCTCCTACTGTTTATGTTATGTCGAAAAATACTGGACGGAAGGGGCGGCAGTTATTAATAACCTCACGTAAGATTTTCTCATCCTCCATTAAGTTGAAGAGAACTTGTTTCTCTCTACCACCACATAATTAAATTATATCTATCTATCTATCTATTTGAATGGATAGATAGATAGATAGAGTTTACCTAGGTGTAATGAGTCTGGTACTAACTTGACAACACAGACTGATCTTACTACCTATTTGCTAGCAGCAAGAAGGAAGCAAAAAGCTTTTTTTTTCTACCACTTCAACATTTTCGAGTTTCAATTAAGGGGTGTCATGGATAAAACGGGTTCAGTATCACGATCAATTCCCTTTTCAAACCCGGCTGCGGCTGCGCGAGCCCTGCCCGCATGCCATAAATGGCCCACGAAAAAGAAGAATCCTAGAACAAAGTGGGAAGTAGCTAACCAACTGCGGGGAGATACGTAGTTCACGGCGTTGATCTCAGTGGCTACTCCACCTACAGAGTTTAGAGAGCCCAGGGGGGCATGAGTCATATACTCCGCAGATCGTCGCTCCTGCCATGGTTGTATATCCCTCTTCAACTTACCGAGATCTAAACCGTTGGGACCCCTTAAAGGTTCTAACCAAGGAGCACGAAGATCCCAGAAACGCATAGTTTCGCCCCCAAAGATAATTTCTCCCGTGGGGGAACGCATCAGGTATTTACCCAACCCAGTAGGTCCTTGAGCGGAACCTATATTAGCACCGAGTCGTTGGTCTCTGACAAGAAAGGTAAAAGCTTGAGCCTGAGAAGCTTCTGGACCGGTGGGACCATAAAATTCGCTGGGATATGCTGTGTTATTAAACCAGACAAAGCAGCAGGCGGTGAAGCCAAAAATGGAAAGGGCTCCCAAACTGTAAGATGAGTAAGCTTCTCCGGACCATACAAAAGCGCGACGAGCCCAGGCAAACGGTTTTGTTAATATGTGCCAAATTCCACCGAAAAGACAAATGGATCCCAGCCATACATGTCCCCCGATAATATCTTCCAGATTATCCACACTTGCAATCCACCCTTCGCCCCCAAAAGGAGATTTCAGTAAGTAGCCGAAGATAACGTTAGGACTTAGGGTAATATTTGTAATCTGTCTTACATCTCCACCCCCGGGCGCCCATGTATCGTACAACCCTCCGAAATATAGTGCCTTGAAAACTAAGAGAAAAGCTCCAAGACTTAGCAGTATTAAATGAATACCGAGAATGGTAGTCATCTTATTTTTATCTTTCCAAGTATAACCGAAAAAGGGAAAGGATTCCTCCAAAGTTTCGGGTCCGATCAGAGCGTGATATATACCTCCGAATCCCAAAACAGCAGAGGAAATCAAATGGAGTACTCCGGAAACGAAGTACGGAAAGGTATCTACTACTTCCCCACCGGGACCCACTCCCCAACCCAGAGTAGCTAGGTGGGGAAGTAGGATTAGCCCTTGCTCATACATAGGCTTCTCTGAGACAAAATGGGCCACTTCAAACAAATTCATAGCTCCAGCCCAAAAGACAATCAGGCCAGCATGAGCTACATGGGCACCAAGCAATTTACCAGATAGATTAATTAGTCGGGCGTTGCCAGCCCACCAAGCGAAACCTGTGGTTTCCTGATCGCGACCACCCAGCGAGAGGGTTCCATTAAAGAGCGTTTCCACGGGGTAAAACCTCCTCGGGGAATACAAGGTTTTCGTGGGGCTGATCCTGAGCTGCCATCCAGGCACGGATACCCTCGTTTAGCAAGATATTTTTTGTATAAAAAGTCTCGAACTCGGGATCTTCTGCTGCGCGAATTTCTTGGGAGACAAAGTCGTACGCACGTAAATTTAGGGCGAGACCAACTACCCCAATAGCACTCATCCATAAACCTGTCACTGGCACGAATAACATGAAGAAGTGTAACCAACGTTTGTTGGAGAAAGCAACACCGAATATTTGGGACCAGAAACGATTTGCGGTTACCATTGAATAAGTCTCTTCAGACTGAGTTGGGTTGAAAGCACGGAATGTGTTTGCCCCATCACCATCTTCAAATAGAGTATTTTCAACTGTAGCGCCGTGGATGGCGCATAAGAGGGCGGCGCCGAGGACTCCCGCAACCCCCATCATATGAAATGGGTTCAGAGTCCAATTATGGAAACCTTGAAAAAATAGAATGAATCGGAAGATGGCGGCTACGCCAAAACTAGGTGCAAAAAACCAACCGGATTGCCCCAAGGGGTAAATCAGGAATACGGATACAAAAACCGCAATTGGGGCGGAGAAAGCTATTGCGTTGTAGGGGCGTAGTTGCACAGACCTTGCAAGTTCGAACTGGCGTAACATAAAACCTATCAGAGCAAAAGAGCCGTGAAGAGCGACGAAGGTCCACAAACCTCCTAATTGGCACCAACGAGTAAAATCTCCCTGTGCCTCAGGTCCCCACAGAAGAAGCAAGGAGTGGGCCAAACTGTTAGCGGGAGTGGAGACCGCGGCAGTCAGAAAATTACACCCCTCCAAGTAAGAACTAGCTAATCCATGAGTATACCATGAAGTGACAAAGGTTGTACCTGTGAACCAACCGCCCAAAGCGAAGTAAGCTGTGGGGAAAAGTAATAGGCCAGACCAACCCACGAAGACAAAGCGATCTCTTCTGAGCCAATCGTCCATACTATCAAATAAATCTTTCGGTTCCTTGGAAGATTTTCCAATGGCAATGGTCATAATCATTCCCTCACTCGGCTCCTCAAACCATTTCTGGGTTCCCCTAATTTTCTCCCCAAACCACGACGCGGTGTAGTTCCGCCCCTTCGGGGTAAGATGAGATAGGCCACTAAAATGCCGGTCCCTCCGAAAAGTCACTTGCCAAAGCAACATACTCCCAGGAGTTATTATACGAAGATGAGACTTATATATTTTTTAATCTCGGTAGTTTGGGATTCTTCGCCCCCTTCACTGCCTCTTCATATTGCTTCTAGTTTTCTACTCTCTCTCCGTTTTCTGTTTTTTTTTTCTTCCTGTCGAGCCGCTTCTCTCATTCTTTTTTTTTCTTTCATCTAGTTTTAAATTTTAGGCATCTCTTTTTTATTACTTACTCGATCCCGAGCTGATCCCATTTATTAGATAGTTTTTTGAGAAGTGGGTAGACCTTTCTTTTCTTCCGAGACTTCTTTAACCATTCCGCCACATTAATGGCACCTCGGGACTCCGACCTAGCAGAAGACAAATTCGTTTCCATGAATCTCTAAGAAAAGAATTACTAGAGCGGTACTAAGAGCTACATATATACATATATATATATATATATATATATATATATGGGTGTGGTATCCACCCCCTTTTTGAAATTATTTCGGTACTTATTTTACCAATCCACAGTAAGAATTGAAAGCCTTTTCCTTTGGTCCTGAATACCGGGAGTGGGTAGTGGCATGTCGCAGTTTAACCCCGAACAGGGGATATGTTGGAAAATTCAAAATTGAACAATGTGGCTTTTTTTTTCCGTCCCAAAACACAACCCCAAAATGACAAATAACAAATAGGAGTGCTATATATTCAAATAGCTTTTGCTAGTATTATCTAAATAAGTAAGAAGAAGACTGTTACATAATTTTCATCTTATTTTTTTTCTTTTCTACTTTCTGGAAGAGAAATAAAAACACCTATATGTATTGATACTGATAATTCATATTCAATTCCCAAGGCAAGATAGGAGTAACAAAGAAGTTCTCGGCTTTAAAAATTATATCCATCTGATTTTTTCATATTGTAAAGAGCGAGGCATGACACATCACTCGGTGTAGAAATATCGCTTAGGTTAAGCCGAAAATTTAAACTGGAAATTGCGATGAATAAACAAAAGGGTTTGACTGAAAAATTTAATTATGAGGCAGTTACTTCTAATTTCGCACCAAATAATAATTATACTTTTGCAAAACTGTAACTTTTCTTCTGTATCAAGGTCATGCGGACCTGGGCGTTTCCGCGAAACCGAGATAGCTTGATCCTTGGATTTCGTACGAGTCCTCGGTTAGCCCTTTGTCAGATTTGAACCGACAATTTACGCCTCACCACGCTGCTACTCTACCGATGAGTCGAAAGGGCCTTGGATCGGAAGTAATTTTGGGTTGAGTTCTGCTGGGCACGCCGTTAGTCTTTGTACCGTCTCTCCCTTGTTTTTTCCTTTTTGGAACATTGAAACTTGATGAAAGACGAGAGACTAGGTCTAACCTGAAGCATAAAATAGCTATCTAAATAATATATGTATATCTAGATATAAACCCATAAATATATTTATCTATCTCTGGGTAGGTAAGTTTATGTTCTGTCGAACAATAGAGGCTCAGAAGAGGAGGTATAAAGAATGGGAAAAGGAAAAAAAAAGTAATTGGATAATTTTTATCCCGCCGCGTGACATCAAGTATTCCCAATCTAATAATTGCTAATTGATGGAAAGACTTGAATTTTTTTGTTTGATCTCCGATCTAAAAAAACCTATATCTGATCCGTCGGTAAAACATGGAGAAGAATTAGTCTGAAATCGCAACGAAAACCAGGTACCGTACTATTAACGTAGGTAAACAATTGATAGTTTAGTTTGCGGAGACAGGATTTGAACCTGTGACCTCAAGGTTATGAGCCTTGCGAGCTACCAAGCTGCTCTACCCCGCTTAGCTATTGCTTTCAATGTAATTATTATACATCTTTTAAATAATTACATTGAATACGAGCAGAAATAGCTGTCTAATTCGGAGAATTAGACATCATTTGTGGAATAGGTAGAAAAAAGCTTTTCCTACCAACTTGATTTCGATAATCCAGGCAGCACACAAGTGTGTGCCATTTCACGAGGTACGTGTCTAGATAAGCCGAAGTCTCGGTAATTGGATCTGGGTCGTCCGGTTAGGGAGCACCGGTTACGGAGACGAACAGGTGCACTATTACGCGGTAGAGATTGCAATCTTTCGGAAATAGTTAGTTTATCCCGAATTGGCAAACTACTTTTAATCTGTCTTTTCAAAGATTGGCGGGTAACTTCATATTTCTCCACTAATTTTCGTTTCTTTTTTTCCTTCTCAATAAGACTTTTTTTTGCCATAATTGATGAATCAGTAAGCAGGATTGGATTACTACTTTAAAACAAATAGAACTTGCAGCCAAAAACTGATTTACCAATAACTAGGGAGGGAAAAATTAATTTTTATCTCTAATTATTGGTAAATGGATAATCGGTCTTAGAATCGGTTCGGGTATGGTAGATAGTGGCGGTAAGCTTAATGCGGAAATGGACAACTCGGTAGTCGACCGAAACAAAATTAGCCAAATTTACCTGATGTTGATGCTATTAGAAAAGCTGCGTAAGTAAATATGTAACCTACGGAGAAGTGGGCTAGTCCCACCAGTCTTGCTTGAACGATGGAGAGAGCGACTGGCTTATCTTTCCAGCGTATCACATTTGCTAAGGGTGTTCGTTCGTGAGCCCAAGCTAGAGTTTCGATGAGTTCTTGCCAGTAACCGCGCCGAGAAATTGGAAACATAAATCCAGTAGCCCACACAAGATGTCCAAATAAGAACATCCATGCCCATACAGATAAACTGTTCATGCCGAAGGGGTTATAACCATTAATAAGTTGCGAGGAGTTCAGCCATAGGTAATCCCTCAGCCACCCCATTAAATACGTAGAAGATTCGTTGAATTGAGCAGCATTACCTTGCCACAAGGTTATGTGTTTCCAGTGCCAGTAGAAAGTGACCCATCCAACGGTGTTTAGCATCCAGAAAACGGCTAAATAAAAGGCATCCCAAGCCGAGATGTCACAGGTACCGCCTCGGCCGGGACCATCGCAAGGAAAACTGTAACCAAACTCTTTTTTATCTGGCATCAACTTGGAACCGCGGGCGTCTAATGCGCCTTTCACCAAAATCAGTGTAGTTGTGTGTAGGCCCAAGGCAATGGCGTGGTGGACTAAGAAATCTCCGGGCCCAATCGTTAGGAATAGCGAGTTGCTGCTGTTGTTGACCGCGTCCAACCAGCCGGGTAACCACAAGCCCTGACCAGCATTACTTGCCGGACTACCTGCCGAGGATAAAAGCACATCGAAACCATACAAAGTTTTACCATGAGCAGATTGAATCCATTGAGCAAATACGGGTTCAATGAGAATCTGTTTTTCCGGAGTCCCGAAAGCTAGCATTACATCGTTGTGGACATAAAGTCCTAGCGTGTGGAACCCTAGGAATAAACTAGCCCAACTTAAGTGAGCTATTATTGCTTCTTTGTGTTCCAACATTCTTGCTAAGACGTTATCTTTATTTTGTTCCGGATCATAATCTCTAATAAAAAATATAGCTCCGTGTGCGAAGGCTCCTGCCATGATAAACCCGGCAATATATTGGTGATGAGTGTATAGCGCGGCTTGAGTCGTATAATCCTGTGCTATAAAAGCATAAGCCGGTAGGGAATACATGTGTTGTGCGACCAACGAAGTTACAACCCCTAAAGCAGCTAAAGCGAGCCCCAATTGAAAGTGGAGAGAATTATTGACCGCATCGTAAAGTCCTTTGTGTCCGCGGCCCAACCTACCTCCCGGAGGGGTATGAGCCTCCAGAATCTCTTTCATACTATGCCCAATCCCAGAGTTAGTCCTGTACGTGTGGCCGGCAATTATAAACACAACAGCAATGGCTAAATGATGATGAGCAATATCAGTTAGCCACAAACTTTGAGTCTGCGGGTGAAATCCGCCCAAAAAGGTTGGAATAGCTGTTCCCGCTCCTTGAGTGCTATCAAACAAATGGCTACTCGAATCGGGATTTTGCGCATAAACACTCCATTGACCCGAGAAAAACGGCGCCAATCCTTGAGGATGCGGGGTGGCAGTCAAGAAATTATCCCACCTGACATGTCCGCCCCTAGCTTCGGGAATAGCGACATGGACTAAATGCCCTGCCCAAGCCAAAGAACTCACTCCGAATAGTCCTGAAAGGTGGTGATTGAGCCGAGATTCAGCATTTTTGAACCAAGAAATGCTTGGTTTCCATTTAGGTTGCAGATGTAACCAGCCAGCTAGTAAGGACGAAGCAGAAATAGCTAGTAAGAAGATAGCTCCGGTATAGAGATCTTGGTTATTGCGTAGACCAATGGTGTACCACCATTGATACACACCGGAATAGGCAATATTGACTGGACCTGAAGCCCCCCCTCGGGTGTAGGCTTCGACAGCTGGTTGACCAAAATGAGGATCCCAAATGGCATGAGCAATTGGTCTCACATGTAATGGGTCCCGCACCCATGCTTCGAAATTGCCTTGCCAAGCCACATGGAATAAATTCCCGGAGGTCCAGAGAAAGATGATAGCTAATTGACCAGAATGAGATGCAAATATTTTTTGGTAGAGACGTTCTTCGGTAGTATCATCATGACCCTCGAAGTCGTGGGCAGTGGCTATACCAAACCAGATACGACGAGTAGTTGGGTCTTGGGATAGACCCTGGCTGAACTGTGGAAATCTTGATGCCGTAATGTTTCTCAAATCCTCCTAGCCATTATCCCACTGCAATGATTCTCGCCAGGAAGAACGCCCACGTCGTGGCGATTCCACCTAGAAGGTAATGAGTTACTCCCACAGCGCGTCCCTGTATAATACTCAGGGCCCTGGGTTGGGTAACGGGGGCAACTTTTAGTTTGTTATGGGCCCAAACAATGGATTCAATGAGTTCCTGCCGGTATCCGCGACCACTGAATAAAAACATTAGACTGAAGGCCCAAACGAAGTGAGCCCCCAAAAATAAAAGACCATACGCGGATAACGAAGAACCATATGATTGAATGACTTGAGAAGCCTGTGCCCATAAAAAATCTCGTAACCATCCATTAATCGTTGTTGAACTTTGTGCGAAGTTTCCCCCAGTGATGTGATTTATCACCCCCTGTTCGCTAATGCTGCCCCACACGTCGGATTGCATCTTCCAGCTGAAGTGAAATATAACTACCGAAATCGAGTTGTACATCCAGAATAATCCTAGGAAAACGTGATCCCAAGCAGATACTTGGCAGGTACCTCCTCTGCCGGGACCGTCGCAGGGAAATCGAAAACCAAGATTTGCCTTGTCAGGTATTAGTCGGGAGCTGCGTGCAAATAAAACGCCTTTCAGTAGTATTAATACAGTAACATGAATCGTAAATGCATGGATGTGGTGTACCAGAAAATCTGCAGTACCTAACGGAATTGGGGATATGGCAACTTTGCCGGCTACGGCGACTAAGTCGTTGCCGCCCCAAGTTAAGCTAGTACCCGCTGCCGCATTAGGCGCGGTTGATGCGGGAGCCAAGGCATGGGTATTTTGCACCCACTGGGCAAATATTGGTTGTAACTGAATGGCGGTATCCGAAAACATATCTTGGGGACGACCCAAGGCACTCATAGTATCATTATGGATGTATAGGCCGAAGCTATGAAAACCTAGGAAAATGCAGACCCAGTTAAGATGTGAAATTATTGCATCACGGTGCCGGATGACACGGTCTAACAAATTATTGTATTGAGTAGTTGGATCATAATCTCTTACCATGAAAATAGCTGCGTGTGCGGCTGCGCCAACTACTAAAAACCCCCCTATCCACATATGATGTGTAAATAAGGAAAGTTGTGTGGCATAATCGGTAGCCAAGTAGGGATACGGGGGCATTGCATACATATGGTGGGACACAATAATTGTTAAAGAACCTAGCAGGGCAAGATTGATTGCTAATTGAGCATGCCACGAACTCGTTAGAATTTCGTATAGACCCTTGTGGCCCTCACCCGTGAAGGGCCCTTTATGGGCCTCCAAAATTTCTTTCGTGCTATGTCCGATACCCCAGTTGGTTCTGTACATGTGACCAGCTACCAGGAAAAGAACGGCGATAGCTAAGTGGTGGTGTGCAGTATCAGTCAGCCACAAACCTCCCGTGACTGGGTTCAATCCTCCGCGAAAAGTCAAAAAATCTGAGTATTCCGACCAGTCAAGAGTAAAAAACGGGATCAGTCCTTTTGCAAAACTCGGATACGCCTCAGCTAGAAGGTCGCGGTTGAGAATAAATTCGTGAGGAAGGGGTATCTCTTTGGGGTCCACCCCCGCATCTAATAGTTGGTTAATTGGCAGTGAAACATGGATCTGATGTCCCGCCCACCCTAGAGATCCCAACCCCAATAGACCCGCCAAATGGTGATTTAGCATCGATTCAACGTTTTGGAACCAAGCTAATTTCGGGGCCGCTTTATGATAGTGAAACCAACCGGCAAAAAACATTAATCCGGCAAAGATTAAAGCACCGACAGCTGTGCAATAGAGCTGTAACTCACTAGTTATTCCGGAAGCTCGCCAAAGTTGGAAAAATCCAGACGTTATCTGTATACCCTGAAACCCTCCACCCACATCTCCATTAAGTATCTCTTGACCCACTATTGGCCAAACAACTTGGGCACTAGGTTTCACATGAGTGGGATCATTCAGCCACGCCTCATAGTTGGAAAAACGGGCCCCGTGGAAGTACATGCCACTCAACCAGATAAAAATAATGGCTAGCTGACCAAAATGAGCACCAAATATTTTCCGAGATATATCCTCCAAATCATTGGTATGGCTATCAAAATCGTGGGCATCGGCGTGTAGGTTCCAAATCCATGTGGTGGTACTTGGACCCTTAGCCAAATTTCTCGAGAAATGTCCGGGTTGGGCCCATTTCTCAAAGGAGGTTTTCACGGGATCCTTCTCCACCATAATCTTGACTTCTGGTTCTGGCGAACGAATAGTCATCGGGACTCTCCTCTCTTCGGACAGGGGATAGCAACGACCTACCAACGGAAGATACGAAACTTCTAAGAACTAGAGTTTTTACCAGCATATAGTAATGGTAATCTATTCCCTTTTCCCTTGAGTTTGAAACTCGAGCAACTGCTACGAAGAAGTTATGCGGGGTAGGCGTTTGATGGTATTATTACACAACCCAATAGTGCCTAATGGACTTTATGCAATTGATCATCCGTTCGATAGGTAGAAAGGTGGCGAGGTTGACGTTGAGCAAGCAAGAACCTCTATTTATCAACTCTATTTGTTAACCCTTTTGTTTGATGCCGCTCTGCCTCCCCTACTCATTAATTAAGCGAAGAAGAGCGTCCCGTAATTTTTAACCAATTCTGCGCTTCAATGTAGTTACCGGGGGAAGGTGCTATTGCTTGCTTCCAATACTCAGCAGCTTGATCAAACCAAGCCTCCGAAATCTCCAAATTTCCTTGGTGGATGGCCTGCTCCCCTCGATCAGAATGGGTGATTATTTTTCAACCCCCCTCCTTTAGAACCGAACTCGGGGGTTTCCCACCTCATACGGCTCAGACAATTCCGTCATTTCCTTTTTGTCGCCTAAGCAAGAAATAGGGATTACTTTCAAACTTCGTAGGAACTATGGATAGTCAGGTTTCTGATTTCATCCGTCTTGAAGAAAAACTTTTCCGTACTCCCAGTTAAAAGAACAAGAGGCAAGGAATGATAACCTCTTTCGGCACTAACTACCCCATCTCGATGTGGATTTATTTTTTTTTTTCTATTTTTTATTGGAAAAATTTCCCTTTTAGGATTTGATACTACACCGTGGTCCATCACTTATTTCTCCCCAATCGTCTCTACTACAGAGACAAATTTTGTAACTTTCTCGATGGACCAATCTCACTGTATCGACCCAGATTTTCAATGACGAATCCTTACGGTGATTTATTACTCGATTCAGTCAGTTATCCATGAGACAGTTAGGCTACCTTCCTCCTTCAAATCTGGATTCCTTCGAAAGAGGCCGAATCCCTCAGCTCTAAGCAGCTCCCGTTTGGAGATATGCTTGGGGGAAGCCCTTTTCGTTGGTTGAGTATTTATAAACCAAATAATCCTGAAGCATAGGTAGTCGCACGTGGTGACAGATCACAGCCATATTGTTAAAAGCTTGTGGCAAAGAAGAATTTCGCTCTGGTGCTTGAAAGTAGTATTCCAAAGCTATTGCATGTTTTCCATTACTTGTATGAATGAGGCCGATATTATAAGGTATATAGCTTCGGTCATAGGAATCAACCTCCAAACGCATGGCTTCGTAGTAGCTTCATAAAGCTTCTGCATATTCTCCTTCAGATTGAGCCGACATCCGTTGCGGTTGCTTTTACAAAAAAGCCCCGCTTCAAAACCGCACATGAGATTCCCACCTCATACGGCTCCTCCCGCTCGATTCGCAAGGGGGAGGTAGCATTCCAAACGACCTACCTATTTTCACTCCCAACTTGAAACTTTGAAATTAAGCGGGGGTTAGTTTTTCGTGAAACTGGTATCTAACCATCCCTCTCGCAAAGAAATTTTTTGGCACAGTTGTGTCATTCCCCCACAGCGACAGCAGTAGCAACAAATCCCTTGTCAATTTATTCGTTCCCAACGTTTCGTTTTTTGAGGGGTTATTCACTTCAGCAATATCCGATGATTTTAAGGGTATCCAAGCTGCAAACGGGATGGATGTTTGTTGCCCCAACCGCTACTGGTCATTACCGCGACTTCGAGGTTACCGAGAGCAGGCGATGTTTGTCGAAACCAAAAAATGCCGGAGATTTTGTATTGCCGATTCCTTCATGTGGTGCTCGCCCCCTCCCCGTGCTTACTCATGAGATTACTACGCATTATGCATCAATTTATGGATTTAACCTCGTGCTTGCTTGATATCAAAATCCGTGAAAAGCGGGAGCCGTAGCTTCCGAGGCTGCATCAATCGTGGATACGCGACCGAAGGGTTTGTTTGGCAATCGAAACACACCTCTATAAAATGTGGGCTTATCAAAACTTTAATTTATTCAATTTATATTGAATAACGGTAAATTGCTTGCCTTATCGAATCGCACCATCCCTATAGTATGTAGAAGCTTCTCTTTCTCTCTTAGTGGTAGGTAGGATTTGCAACGAAATATCTGCTAGAATTGTGAAAGTTTTGTCGATAAAGTTGTCATTTCTCTGAGATCTAGGCGTAATCAATTTCGACTCCTTGTTTTTTTTTTGCACTCCACCTATTATTGGTACATCAAATGAGATTGCAAAAAAAAAAGTACGCCTAGCGGATAATTTAATATAGAAAAATATAGGAAGGGATTTTGGTAAAGTGACAAGTCGTGTTGAATATTTCCTTCCCGTTTGATTTGTATTTCGGGGAAGAATTTGTTCTCAACTACTACCGACAAGTCACTTGTCATTTTACTACCTAAGTCCCTAAAATATGTCAAATGAATTAGCTAATGAACCCCAGGAAGGGTGGCCGAGCGGTTTAAGGCGTAGCACCGGAAATGCTAAGTAGACTTCTAGCTACCGAGGGTTCGAATCCCTCCCTTTCCTCTCTCTATTTTTATCTCTCCGAGGCTATCTTTCTTTCCTTCCTTATCGAAATCTAGCTAAATTGCCAAGTGTAAAGAGACGGGCTGTTTTATCGGGGTTTCAAAAAAAGCCGTCCAAAAAAAAACCGAAGGACCATGGGAGCAGTAATAATTGGCAATTCCTTGGTTGATTGGAAATTTCGTCGAAGCGGCGTGGGCTGGTGATTCGTATAATTCACCACTTATCAAATTAAATAACTCGAAACTAGAAGATTTATCTCTAAAGTAAGAAAATCTAAGTTAATTTCTGGTTGAAAGAGGTAAAAAGCTAGATCAAGGAACTTTCGTTCTTTTCCTTCCTGAGTAATCTACTTGTTAAATTCCGTCATGTCAAGCCCTTTGCCTGGGTTTTCTTTGTCATTGCAGAGACCTCCAAATTATTTGATTAAATTAAAAATTTGATAAGTGATAATTAAGCTTTGCGGGAGTAATACTCGACAACTAACAGTTCATTTATACTCAAATTGACGGATTCTCGGTTGGCAACATGATTCACCAACCCTGCTGGCCCGTTGCCTCCCAGTAGAGAAATGGTCAAGTGATCCGGTGTTTTGCCCCCCGCGGGAGATTCACTGCCCATTGCATTGTGGGAAGTTGGTCGATTTCGAACAGTAATAATATCTCTTGGCTTACGGCGATAGCTTGGTATATCTACAATATGATTATTTACTAAAATATGTCTATGGTTGACTAACTGCCTAGCGGCAGGAATCGTGGAAGCCATACCTAAGTTGAAAATAATATTATCTAAACGCATTTCGAGTAATTGCAGTGGTACCTGGCCCGTTGAACCCCTAGTTTTTCTAGCGATACGTACGTATTTTGGTAGTTAGCGCTCTGTTAATCCATAATTGAAACGTAATCTTTGTTTGGCCTCCAAACGCACACAGAATTGAGAAATTTTTCTTGAAGCTGATTGATCGGTACCAACTCGAAATTCTCCCAAGTTAGGTGTTTTACCCCTACCCGTGAACCCTGGTAAATTTTTTAGACGACGTATCACTTTCAAACGAGGTCCTCGGTAGCGAGACGTGAAAACTCCTTTTCTGTAAACTTTTTATAATTGGATAGAAAACTTATGGGATCAGCACGGATATACCACCTATTATTGCTGGCGCATAAAATAGGAGTCAGTCAGAATTGATATCTGTGACAATCATAACATATGAATAGGGACTAATAAATATTCAATTTGTTATCAACATTTGAAAAAGAGATGGGGGGGGGTAAGCAAAGACTACCAGCGACTCATAATGCCAAATAAAGACGTTATAGCATATCCATTTACATAAAAATTTTAGCAAAAAAAAAATTGAATTGATTGACGAATCTATTGCTTCAAGTAGTGCATTCATATATAATTCTATAGTAGAAACTCAACTTCTGGGAGGCGATTAAATCGTCGTCGACTAATTGAATTACATGCATTTTTTTTTACTTTACGTACGAGATTGTAATAAAAAAAAATGGGAAAAAATTTTTTGTTTTTTTTTTCACTAATTAAAAGCCCACTAAGCCATAAAAGTCGTGTAGACAAAAGCAAATTATGTCATAGCTCCGAACTATCTCAAGTTAGAGATAGACAAAGCGGAATCTGCCTGGAATAGGCGAATTAGTAGGCGTAAGCACACTGAAGCCGAACGTTTTCAACCACATAAACGTGGTTATTTATCTGTTTTCGTAAGTTAATTGGGGCCTAAGGGGTGGGGATATGGCGAAATGGTAGACGCAGCGGACTCAACCAGATTGAGCCTGGGTATGGAGACGTATCAAGTGGCAGCCCCCAGATTCAGGGGAACCTGGGACCATTTACCGGGCAATCCTGAGCCAAATCTCATAGTGTATCACTCAAATGAATTTTGGGCGATGAGGCGAGATAGGTACAGAGACTCGATGGGGGTCATTCCAACGAGCAGTTTGTTAGTTACTAGTTCTTGAAATAACTGAATATCCAATTGTTTTACGTGGTTAACTGCATGGGTGGGGTAAGCCTAGAAGTATAAGACCGAGGCCTGGTAAAAAGGGGACCCCCCTTTTTTTTCTCAACGCGTACCTCTCAGTTTGGGGCCAACATTTATCCGCAAAAATACGTCCGTACTTAGCAATGCAACACGGAGTAAACCCCTTCCACTACTGCTAGTACGCATACTACTCCCTTACCCACTGTAGAACCCCACTCTATTTCAGTAAAACTGTTCAACAGCCGAGTCAGTAACAGAAAATGACATTTTCGTGAATGGAGGTAGAGTCCCATTCTACATATTTAATGAAATGAAAAGTAGCGGCGCAAGTTGCAGTAGAACGAAAATCCGTTGGTTTCACAGGACCGTGAGGGTTCGACTCCCTCTATCCCCAACGAGACACTTCAATTAACCTATTTCAGGTTGTTTGGATTCATACAACTTGTTTGGAAGCAAAAAATGGAAGCCATTTCAATCTTTTCTTCGCTTTTGGTCTTTCCAAAACACTTTGCAATTGAGCCATTCAGGCTTTTAATATACATGAATGGCTCAATTGAGCCCCCCCCCTCAGTATACTTTATTTACTGGAAACAATATTGCATTAAAAAGGTCGATAAAGGCGAGATCAACGGTTTGATTAGGCTCCAAAAAAATGGAGTTGAAAAATATACTCAACGAATTTTCAGTTGAGTTTTATCCGTAAATGAATTAGCCGAGATAGCTCAGTCGGTAGAGCAGAGGACTGAAAATCCTCGTGTCACCAGTTCAAATCTGGTTCTTGGCATCTAAATGGTTTGGGAGATGGGCTGAAGCAGTTCTGGTATTATGGAAAACCAACCGGCCCCGAAGGAGCTAACCAAGAATCAGGAAGTATCTTGAAGACTGGGCGGGTTACTCGCTCGAGAGCTACGCTTGGTAGCTTTAAACAGTTTCGATAAAAAATAGACGGTAATGGTAAGTCGGGAAATGAGTTTTCAGATTAAACCAGTTTTTTTATCATCCCCCTACAAATTAATAAGCATCCTGCAACTCATAAAAGTTGGGCACGATGTAATCTTTACGTAGAGGCCACCCCACCCAACTTTCAGGCATCAATATACGCCTAAGGTGCGGGTGACCCTGATAGATTATTCCCAACATATCGTAGGATTCACGTTCCTGGAGATCGGAGCTTTTCCAAACCCAGTAAACCGAAGGTATTCTAGGATTTTCTCTTGGAACAGAAATTTTTGTACACACTTCCTCGGGTTGATCCGGCTGATCTCGCATCTGTGTCAAATGATATACACTGACTAGAGATCCTCCCGGTGCTGAATCGTAAGCACATTGGGAGCGAAGATAATTAAAACCGTAGGCATATAGGGCGACAGCTACAGACAACCACTCTTCCGACTTGACTTGCAAAGTTTCGACACCCCTGTAATCATAACCCAAAGGTCGGTGGGAAAAATTATGCCTAGTTGGCCAAGCGGATAATCGACCCCGCGTCTCGACATTAAACTTATCTCTACTGGTAGTGTTCATTTTGGTTAAAACCTCTTTTCTCTCCATCCATATATGAGATGAAATCTAGTTATTCGTCTACTTTTACTATTTACCTTTTAGACCTATATCCAAGCTTTTGAAAGTTTTCCGAGAAAGTATTTGATAAGAGTTTTGTATCACAATTAGTTAATTCTTGATTATATTCACCTATATTAATGCTAGGTACAAAGCGAAACCTATGATTTATATTGGGATATTTCGTTCGGGTGGGACGGGAAGCCCGATCTGCGAAACCTCCTCTAGCTATTTTCTTACGGAGTTTTGTTACGGCATCAATAATAGCTTCAGGTTTGGGTGGGCAACCCGGCAAATAGATATCGACGGGAATTGATTTGTCTACTCCACGAACGGTGCTATAGGAATCTGTGCTAAACATGCCTCCTGTAATGGTGCGAGCTCCCATAGCGATTACATACTTCGGATCAGGCATCTGCTCATAGAGTCTCACGAGGGATGGGGCCATCTTCATAGTTACGGTACCGGCGGTAACAACTAGGTCTGCCTGCCTAGGACTAGATCTGGGTACTAGGCCGTATCGGTCAAAATCAAATCGTGAACCAATTAGAGAGGCAAATTCAATAAAACAGCAGCTGGTACCGTATAGAAGTGGCCACAAACTGGAAAGTCTGGACCAGTTGGAGAAATCACTTATATTAGCTAAGAAAATTGAATTTGACACATCCCATTCAGGGAGGGGAGGCTCCACCGAGTTGAGGGGAATATCTACACCGCGGAGTTCGATTCCCTCTCCTCCACTTTCAAGCGAATATTCGAAAGTTGACACCATTCCAATGCTCCTTTTCGCCACGCGTGAACCAAACCAACTACTAATATAAAGATGAAAATGATGACTTCAATGAAGGCAAATAGTCCCAATTCCCTGAAAGATACAGCCCAGGGATAGAGAAATAGGGTTTCGACGTCGAAGACGGCGAAAACCAAAGCAAACATGTAATAACGTATCTGAAATCGGATCCAAGTATCTCCTTTCGGCTCAATACCTGATTCGTAACTCGTTAATTTCTCTGGTCCCTCTCGAGCGGGAACAATAAACCCGGGAATCGAAAAAGCTAAATAAGGGATAGATATGGATACTAGCAGAAAAATCCAGAAGGAGTCATATTGGTGGAGCAAAAACATTTGCATACTCCTTTCGCCTTAATTTTTTCTTTAATTTAGTCAATAAACTTAGAGCTGAGGGAAAAAGTATCGAACTAGGATGAGATAAGCCGATTGGTAACTAATCACGTCTTGCTATACTGTAATGGGTTTAGCACGGATAACCCCTTTGGGGAAGTTAATTGAAGTTTTAGTTTGGTTATACTGGTAGTTACTCCATCGATAATGAAAAGTGAAAGGGGTGTTACCTTTCCATTTTTGAGAATGACAGTGTCAAACTTTTAGCATAAAAATCAGGTGATTCATAAAATTCAACAAACTGCCTATACGTTTCTCCGATTCAGTTAGTGATTAACTGCATCAAGGAAATGACATAAAAAAAAATAAAGATATTTGTTTCTAAAAATTGGAAAACTCAATAGGTTAGATGTGATATTGTGATAGTATTATCATTTAAAGATCGATTGAGTATACTTCATACATATGACATGCCAACAATTCCCCCACTCTTTTTCTTCTAGGTTAGGGCTATACGGATTCGAACTGTAGACACTCCAGGTCATACGTATCGGAATAAAAAAAAGCTTTTCTGAACTGCTTAGTTAACTCAACAAACCGCTTTTACGGGATAGGACTCGCCTCTTTTACCAACAGTTCCCTAATCTAATTGGGAGGAACAAACATTTGCTGATGCACTAACTTCCCTTCCTGTAAAAAAAAAAGGAAGAAAAGGGGGCGGGGGGGGGGGTTCAGTATGCTCAACCTAACGCCCAATCTACTTATCCCAAAAATTCTTTTTAAAGAACTACATAAGGGAAGAAAGAGTAAATTAAGCAACCTCGAGGTATCTTGAGAAGGCCATTAACGTCGCGTTTACAAAGCTTCGCCTATAAGGATACAGACAGGTCCACCTCGCGATGTCAAATCTTCCTTGCCGCTTGGAAGAAGTATGCGACAGCTCCTACATCCGAAAGTTCATGAGACGAAGAAGAGATCTTGCCTGGGGGTCCTCGCGTCGTCCCACCACTTCTAGCGTTGGATAAACTACCTATTCACCATATCAATTTTTAGGGATTGACTATTTTCGGTCAACCCATCTGTCATGCTACTGCTCTTTTGTCTCCTTCATTTTGAGTGGGATATAATCTTATCACGTAGAATTTTGCAAGAGTCGCTAGATTTTGATAAACCTTCTGGTGAAAAAACATCGGCGCACGTGTAAACGAGGCGCTCTACCGCTGAGCCATAGCCTTTGATCCATTTGATTATATGTGAGAAAATTTCATCGGTATCAATTAATTGAAGCCAAGTTGACAAATGAGTTTGAAGAAAAAAAAAATATATATATATATATAGGATCGAATATTTATTAAACGATGGGACGTGGAGTTGTGTTTAGCTATTCTTTCGGATATAATAGAGATATCTATATGTGAGTCACGCACCTCGATAAGTTAAATGGGGCTATAAGAAGTAGTGTGAGATGGTATAAATAGAGATATAGTAGTTAGTGTGGGATAAATTAATGGCAGCCTACTTGACTCAGCGGTTAGAGTATCGCTTTCATACGGCGAGAGTCATTGGTTCGAATCCAATAGTAGGTAACACTTACTAGATACCGTCATGATTAAATTGGTATCTAATAAGTTTTACTGTATATGAGACACGTCATAGGTTTTTCGCGTAGTTTGGTGGTATTATCATAAGACTACCAAATCACTTGGTGTCTTTGGAATCAGAAAAAACGCGTTAGGCAGCATTTGAAGCTTCTAGTCTGGCCTTCGCTCTTTTAAAAGCTAAGTTGGCTTCTATTAATTTTTTCTTGCCTTCTGCCTTAACTGAGTCAGCTTGAGCCATCTGAAAAGTTCTTCGAGCTTCGTCGGGATCAATTTCGGTAGCTCTTTCTGCCTCGTTAACTAATATTGTTACCCGATTGTTATCTATCATGGCAAAGCCGCCCATCAGCGCCATTGCAGACCACTGCCCATCATGACGTATTTTCGAAACTCCCATATCCAAAGCTGTAAGAAGCGGCGCGTGGTTGGGTAGTATACCAACTTGACCACTATTGGTGGATGAAATGATTTCCCAAACCTCGGAATTCCAAACTATTCGGTTAGGGGCCATTACGCGAGGATTCGATACCATCCCTTTTATTGACCCTCCGCCTGTAAAGCCGCAGCTTTTGCAGCTGCTTCATCGGTATTGCCAACTAAGTAAAAAGCTTGTTCAGGTAGATTGTCCAACTCTCCAGGAAGAATCATTTGAAATCCCTTAATGGTTTCTGATAAACTGACGTATTTACCCGGGGAACCGGTGAAAACTTCTGCTACGAAAAAGGGTTGTGATAAGAGACGTTCTATTTTTCGAGCCCTAGCTACCGTCAGGCGATCTTCTTCGGATAACTCGTCTAGTCCGAGAATAGCTATAATATCTTGAAGTTCCTTGTAACGTTGCAAAGTCTGCTTAACTCCCTGTGCGGTGTCATAATGCTCCTCACCCACAATCCAAGGTTGTAACATAGTCGAGGTCGAATCCAGCGGGTCTACAGCTGGATAAATACCCTTTGCTGCTAATCCCCTTGAAAGCACGGTAGTGGCGTCTAAGTGTGCAGATGTCGTGGCGGGAGCCGGGTCAGTCAAATCATCCGCAGGGACGTAAACAGCTTGAATGGAAGTTATTGATCCCTCCTTGGTGGAAGTAATTCTCTCTTGCAGTGATCCCATTTCTGTGCCAAGGGTCGGTTGATAACCCACGGCGGAAGGCATCCTACCTAATAATGCCGAAACCTCCGATCCCGCCTGGACGAAGCGAAAAATATTGTCAATAAATGAGAGCACATCTTGCTTGTTAACATCTCGAAAGTATTCCGCCATTGTTGGAGCAGTTGAGCCAACTCTCATACGAGCTCCCGGTGGTTCATTCATCTGACCATAAACCAGAGCCACTTTCGATTCCGAAATATTTTGTTCATTAATAACTTTTGATTCTTTCATTTCCATGTAAAGGTCATTACCTTCACGCGTACGTTCTCCCACCCCGCCAGATACGGATACACCTCCATGAGCTTTCGCAATATTGTTAATTGATTCCGTAATTAGAACCGTCTTTCCAACTCCAGCCCCACCAAATAACCCGATTTTTCCGCCTCTACGATACGGAGCCAAGAGATCCACAACTTTTATACCTGTTTCAAAAATCGATAATTTCGTATCCAACTGGGTAAATGCCGGGGCGGACCTGTGAATCGGAAATGTAGTACTACTTTGCACAGGACCCAAATTATCTACGGGTTCGCCCAGGACATTGGATATTCGTCCAAGAGTAGTTTCACCAACGGGAACACTAAGGGGGGCTCCCGTGTCAACGGCACCCATACCTCTCATCAAACCGTCTGTGGCACTCATAGCTACAGCTCTTACTTCATTATTACCTAATAATTGTTGGACTTCGCAAGTAACGTTAATCTCTTGACCTGCTGGATTTTGTCCCTTGACTATTAATGAGTTATAAATTTTGGGCATTTTCCCCGGCGAGGAAGCCACGTCCAACACTGGTCCAATGATTTGAGTGATATAGCCCACGTTTTTTTCCACCAATTCAGAAATTTCGAAAGAGAGAGAACCGGTTTTCATAACTATACTATTTCGGTGTATTATCTTTATCTGATTACTGAATCGATAGAAATATGTGGTATTTCACCGTGGAGTGGTCAATAGGAAAAAGGGAGTCAATTGCTCCTTTCTCACCCGCTCCCCTTTGTTTAATTTTGTTTCACAGATATAGCTATAGATAAATAAAATGGGGGTATAAACCGCAGATGAAACATATTTCTTCTTCGTTTTGTATACGATTGAGGGACTGATGAAATCTGTGCCCTATTCATTCGTTGAATATTCATTTTTGGGGTACGCGTTCTCTCCTTCTTCAAAACAGATTGACCACTAAACGCGAGGGATAGGCAATTATTTAGTATTTAGTTCGTATTCTATCGACCAGTCTAACCATGAAGAGATTCCCGAGTCAATGTGTTGGGATGAGGCAGAATGCTGCTTCTTAAGCAGTTTTTGCGAGAAAACAGGTTGATTAGTTGCACCCCGCGTGAGACGCGGTATAAAATAATAATGTTCTATGCTTGAAATGGAGTTTCGACAGGTATAAGTATCGTGCGCAGGTTGAACTATATCCACTTCGCGTTTTACATCGAAATACTCCACCCATGCCGAGCAGATCTCATCTTTGCAAGATTTACTAATTTAGTCGTAGGGAGGAACAAACCCATGTCACCACAAACGGAGACTAAAGCAGGTGTTGGATTCAAAGCTGGTGTCAAAGATTATCGATTGAGCTATTACACCCCCGAATACAAGACCAAAGATACCGATATCTTAGCAGCCTTCCGGATGACCCCACAACCCGGAGTACCAGCTGAGGAGGCCGGAGCTGCGGTAGCTGCGGAATCCTCAACGGGTACGTGGACCACTGTATGGACAGACGGGTTGACCAGCCTTGACCGTTACAAGGGTCGATGCTATGATATTGAACCTGTCGCTGGAGAAGAAAACCAGTATATCGCATATGTAGCTTATCCTTTGGATCTATTCGAAGAAGGTTCTGTCACCAACTTGTTCACCTCCATCGTAGGTAATGTTTTTGGATTTAAGGCTCTACGCGCTCTACGCTTGGAAGACATTCGAGTTCCTCCTGCTTATTCTAAAACTTTCATTGGACCACCGCATGGCATTCAGGTCGAAAGGGATAAACTGAACAAATATGGACGTCCCTTATTGGGATGTACAATCAAACCAAAATTAGGTCTGTCTGCTAAGAATTATGGTAGAGCCGTCTATGAATGCCTTCGTGGTGGACTTGATTTTACGAAGGATGATGAAAACGTAAATTCCCAGCCATTCATGCGTTGGAGAGATCGCTTCTTATTTGTAGCAGAAGCTCTTTTCAAATCCCAGGCTGAAACAGGCGAAATCAAGGGGCACTACTTAAATGCTACTGCAGGTACGTGTGAAGAAATGTTGAAGAGAGCTGTCTTTGCTAGGGAGTTGGGTGCACCAATAGTCATGCATGACTATCTGACCGGGGGGTTTACCGCGAATACCAGCTTAGCTTTTTACTGCAGAGACAACGGACTGCTTCTCCATATTCACCGTGCGATGCATGCTGTGATTGATAGGCAACGAAATCACGGTATGCATTTTCGTGTACTGGCCAAAGCATTACGCCTGTCCGGTGGGGATCATGTACACGCCGGAACTGTAGTAGGCAAATTAGAAGGAGAACGAGAAGTCACCTTGGGTTTCGTTGATTTACTTCGCGACGATTACATCGAGAAAGACCGTAGCCGTGGTATATATTTCACGCAAGATTGGGTATCTATGCCGGGTGTACTCCCCGTAGCTTCGGGGGGTATCCACGTCTGGCACATGCCCGCCTTAACCGAAATCTTTGGGGACGACTCCGTCTTACAGTTCGGCGGAGGAACCTTGGGACATCCTTGGGGAAATGCACCCGGTGCGGCAGCCAACCGAGTTGCATTAGAAGCTTGCGTACAGGCTCGCAATGAGGGCCGTGATCTCGCTCGTGAAGGTAATGATATTATTCGTGAAGCTAGTAAGTGGAGTCCAGAATTGGCTGCCGCATGCGAAATATGGAAAGCAATCAAGTTTGAATTTGACACAGTTGATGTGTTGTAGATAGATTTGAATTTCCGTAGCTATTTACTATTGGCATCTGTTCCACAGCAGCTACCAGATATACCGGGAGTATCGGGAAAGAGTTAACTTTCCCTATACTTCTAATATGCAATACATTTTGAGGTTGGTTAATCAATGATGGAAACTGAGAGGCACATAGTCTTGAAATGTGAATCCAAGGGTTCGAATCCCTACCAACCTGCATTCAAAAATTACGAGATACAAAAAACAGGTAGTCTAAAGTTAAACTCAACACTTTATTAGAAATAGAGGTACCTTCATCATGTTTAGTTTCGCAGCATATTGCTTTGTTTGCTTCGTTGGATAATAGGAATTGAATATCTACAATATGATTGATTTAATAGATAACTAGTCAATTGCCAATTATTTGTCGGGTCAATAAACTTGAATTTGGTCCTTATTTGCTGATACCTACTTAAGCTGCGGAAAAAATTTGTCACATCACAGAAAATCTATTTGAAATTTATCTCTTTTTCACGATCTAATCTAAAGGGAAGCAACAGATGAGGAGATTTTTACGTCCGTAATAAATTGGTTTGAAGATAGGCGCAAATTTGGTGGATTGATTGGAGCTTTCCCCGAGGAAGCTACGAGAGGCTCTATCTCAACTGAAAAAGAAAGAGAGAAGCGAATAAGTGTTAACACGAATAGAGGATTATGGGCTCGATGCGACAACTGCGGAAACATGCTTTATGTGAAATTTTTGAAACAGAATAGAAGTGTTCGTGAAGAACGCGGTTATCATCTTTCAATGAATAGTATGGAAAGGATCGAACTTCTGATTGATCGCAACACATGGATTCCCATGGATGAAGACATGACTGCAAAAGATGTTTTAGATTTCTCCGACGAGGATTCTCACCAGAATCGTATAGCTGTTTCTCAGGAAAAAACGGGTTTAACCGACGCTGTTCAAACAGGTATAGGGTATCTAAGTGGAGAACTTATTGCACTTGGTGTTATGGACTTCCACTTCATGGGGGGAAGTATGGGTTCCGTTGTAGGTGAAAAGATTACTCGCTTAATCGAATATGCCACGGACAAATCTTCGCCGTTGGTCTTAATCTGTGCTTCTGGGGGAGCGCGTACGCAGGAAGGAACGCTAAGCTTGATGCAAATGGCTAAAATCTCCTCCGTCTTGCAAATTCACCAAATTCAAAAAAAGTTACTTCATATATCGATTCTTACCTATCCAACTACGGGGGGTGTCACTGCCAGCTTCGGCATGTTGGGAGATATAATTATTGCCGAGTCCAAAGCGTATATAGCATTCGCCGGTAAAAGGGTAATTGAATAAACATTGCGTCAAAAAATACCTGATGGCTTTCAAGCAGCTGAGTCTTTATTCGATAATGGGCTACTCGATTTGATCGTTCCACGTAATCTCCTGAAGGGTGTTTTGGGCGAAATATCCGAGCTTTATTCATCAGCTCCTTGTAAAAAAAATTGAATTCGTTCCGGATTTTATTTCTTGTATTTCTAAATAAACCACGTCTTATCCTCTTCCAAGAAATGTTTTGATCAGTGGAAAAGAATCTTTGCTTCTTCTTCCTCGTGCAACGAAAAATTTGTTGAATCTCTTGGTGTCGATGTACTCGCCTCCTCTCCGATAAACCCCAGAAAATGAAAAATCCAAATCAGATTATTTCGCTGGGAGCCTGGAAACCCCTTTCCTTTACAGAACAAAAGCAATATCATTAGATATTAGAAAGAAGAGTGAAACAGAGATATATTGTTGTATAAATAAATTTCTTCTTTTCTTTATTGTAGTTGAGGTAATTTTATCATGGCAGCATCTTATCTACCCTCTATTTTTGTACCCCTAGTCGGTTTGGTGTTTCCAGCAGTTACAACGGCTATTTCATTTCTATACATAGAGCGGGATGAAATCCTATAACTTCTTCCTTTTTTTGCTTCTTGGAGATGTAGCAAACCGCTCGGTGACTTTCTGACACCAATTAAATTCAAAATCTAGTCTCAGCTAATGTTTAATCAAAAGGAATTCCCTCTTTCTCGGTAGTTCTCCTTGTCCCGAGAAAATCAGGGAAGAATGCTGCTCCAATCAATCTATGTCTCATTCTCATTTCATAGAGGAATGAGATATAGATTGATTATTTGTTCCTAGAATGAGATACATGTAGATAACTACCCCATTCTATATGATATGCTTGAACCCGAGTTTGGTACTTCGTTACTAGTATTAAATGCGAATGGATCAGAAACAAGCGGAATTAATGGATTGGTAAAAAAATAGGGGAGGGGGCAAAATTGATGACAAAATGGCTAATCCTTTTATTATGCAATCTGTGAGGAAATAGTAATGAATTGTCGCTCCAAATGGATTCAAGTAGATTTTGTAAAAGGATCCCGTACATTTGCAAATTCATGTTGGGCCTGTATCCTTGTTTGTGGCGCAACAGGTTTTCTACTGGTGGGGTTTTCTAGCTGCGTCGGGGAAGATCTGATCCCCGTCCTTTCATCCGAACACATCGTTTTTATCCCGCAGGGTGTTGTAATGTGTTTCTACGGGATCGCAGGCCTCTTTCTCGGGCTGTATCTGTGGTGTACCGCGTTTCGGGACGTGGGGGGCGGATACAACTTGTTTGACAAGCGAGAAGGATTTTCTTCAATCTTTCGGTGGGGCTTTCCCGGAAAGAATCGTCGCATCCACATTCGACTTGTACTGAAAGATGTGGAAGCTGTTGGATTGGAAAGTAGGGAAGGCTTTTATCCACGTCGGATTCTCTACTTGAAAGTAAGGGGTCGGCGAAATATCCCACTAACTAGGATCGGTGAAGGTTCAACTTTAGGAGATATGGAAGAAAAAGCCGCCGAACCCGCTCGTTTTCCGCGTGTATCGATTGAAGGTTTTTAAAAGTTACCAAATTTCACAAATGGATGATTTGCATAAAAATGCAAGACTACTCGAACTACGAAGATAAAAAATTTGAAGGGGAAGAATTCGAAAAAGGGATATCCTAATTACAATAATTTATCTGATTAGTCTCGTACTTTGCTTATTTCCTCCGACTGATTGATAGATAGTTACAGTTAATATATGCGACTACATTACTGGAAGCAAAAAATTCTTCGACGGCTTTTTAGTACTCCACATCGTTCCCCGGATAGAGCTTATGAGGCTAGTAAGCAACTACAGCCCTTAATAAACGACTCTTCGCTTTTCATGCGAATAGAATCATCCCCTTCAACATCGGAGGGGTTGTCGCGGGCCACGACAGCGCCCACAAACACGGCATCAAAGAAATCTAGATATCTAATCTATTGCAGTCTCTTAGAGCACAGATTTAGCATATCTATTTTGGGAATGCAAAAAGATCTGAGATTTATTTTTGGGACAAAGCTACTTGGATTGTTTCCAATTGGATGCCGTTGCGCAAACAATTTTCCGGCAAAAAGTTATTTGAATATGTTTTTGCCGAACCTTCCAAATACTTTATTTTTCCAAGATATATCTTTAAAATCTCGACGAAATTGTTACACGAATGACGAAACGGTTAATAAACGGGGAAAAGTAGTTAGTTTCTCACAAGATAAACGGGGAAATGACTTTTCTCTTCCAAAACGATGTGTCTTTTACAAGTTGAATAATGTAGAAAAAATAAATAGGAAATTAGCTTGGATTGAGGCGACTTCAAATGAGTTTGATGCTAAGAGAGCACGTTGTTCCATAAACTTTTTCCCATTTCAAACTACCGAAAAAGTGACTGAAAAATCATTTAATTACGAATCAGCAAATTTTACGTCGGCTTATGAGTCAATTAGTTTGGTGCCTCGATCTCTGACTCGCACTTTATCTAGGTTCGGGGCAGAATTGACAAGTCAATCAAGTTTGTTAGTACATAATGACTTCGACTCAGCTAAGAACCAAGCATTAGTTTCCCTTCAATATGTTGGGTGTTTTCTGCTTCTCCCCCTCATCATTCCAATCAGTTTCAGAAATTGGTTTTTAGAGTCTTGGGTTAGGGGTTGGTGGAACATTACTCAGACCCATATATTTATCAACCCCTTCCAAGAGGAAAAAGCCCTGAAGCAGCTCCGAGAAGTAGAAGCATTGCTCTGGTTAGACGACGCGACTGAACATCTGGCAGATACGCAGTTGCAAAATTATGATGCAAATGCATATGACGAGACTACCCAATTAGCAATAATGTATAACGAACTGAATATTCAGCTACTGCTGCAGCTAGTAACCGATTTAATTAGTATTACCATCCCAGCTTTATTGTTTATAATGGGTCGAAAGAGACTTGCAGTTTCAAATTCCCGGATTCAGGAGTCATTTTATAGTTTGAATGACACGATGAAAGCGTTTTCCATTCTTTCACTAACTGATTTATGTATAGGGTTCCACTCACCCCATGGTTGGGAAATAGTCATAGGCTCCCTCTTCGAACATTTTGGGTTAATTCCTGGCAAATATGTAATTTCTTGCCTTGTCTCAACCTTTCCAGTTATTTTAGATACAGTATCCAAATATTGGATTTTTCGTCACTTAAATCGCACATCTCCCTCAATTGTAGCAACTTATCATACAATGAGTGGGTGACGGCCACTTCACCAAATTTGCATCTAGCAGGCTAGACTAGTTCACCCATTTGGATTATTTGTACCCCCCCCCCTCGTTCGTCATCTGCTAATAATGATCGATAGATCATAAAGGGGGAAAGAGTTGGAACAAGGGAAATTTATTTGTTACCAAACGGCGTTAACGCGTGACCCGTTTGTACAAAGACTTGAGACTAATCATCAACCTATGCAAAGAAGAATTACGAATAACTGGATGAAAAAGTGTTGGATTCTGTCACTTATAGTATCGATCGGTTTCGGTGAATTAAACTGTTCATCTGTATCAAATGCATATCCGATTCTTGCGCAACAGAATTATGAGAATCCCCGAGAAGCTACGGGGCGTATTGTGTGCGCCAATTGCCACCTAGCCAAAAAATCTGTGGATATTGAGGCCCCGCAATCTGTTCTTCCCGATACTGTATTTGAAGCAGTTGTTAAGATTCCCTATGATACGTAGATAAAATAAGTACTTGCAAATGGGAAAAAAGGCGGATTGAATGTTGGCGCTGTCCTCATTCTACCGGAGGGATTCAAATTGGCCCCCTCTAATCGCATTCCAGCCGAAATAAGAGAGAAGCTGGGGAAATTATCGTTTCAGAGTTACCGTCCCGGCAGAGATAATATAATCGTGGTAGGACCAGTACCGGGTAAATTATACAGCGAAATCGTATTTCCAATTATCTCACCGGACCCTGGTACTGACAAAGAGGCTCATTTCCTGAAATACCCCATTTATGTCGGGGGGAATAGAGGGAGGGGACAAATATACCCAGATGGAAGCAAAAGCAACAATACAGTCTATGCCGCTTCAGTAACGGGAAAAATAAAGAGGGTTGTTCGTAAAGAAGGAAGGGGTGGATACGAAATAACTATCGAAGAGTCATCCGAGGGTCGTGAAGCAACCGATACCATCCCCCCCGGCCTCGAGCTCATCGTTTCAGAAGGTGAGTTCGTTAAGGCTGATCAGCCGTTGACGAATAACCCCAATGTTGGCGGATTCGGTCAGGGAGAAGTCGAAATCGTACTCCAAGACCCGTCGCGGATTCAGGGTCTTATAGCTTTTTTTGCGTCGGTTATCTTGGCACAAATTTTCCTCGTGCTCAAGAAAAAACAGTTTGAAAAAGTGCAGTTGGCAGAAATGAATTTCTGATTGCCTACCCCTTTCATTCCTTGCTATCTCCCTGTGTCTAAATAACCCGACTGATAACTACGTGTGGGAAAAGAAATCTTCATCTGTCTCTCCTTATTTGTTGGTTAATGATTTGATCGCCGCATGGAGACTGTTGATCATGTTAACTTCGGCTTTGTCGATGGTGTCGGGGACGTCGACACCATCGACATTATCCACACGTATTCTCTGGCGCAATTGGCTGACTTCTTTACCGACCAGTTCCCTAGTTGGACTCTATCAAGTCTGAACTGAGGCACGGAAGAAGCAACGTCGGGTAGGTAGGTAGATCACACATACGGATAGGACTAGTTGCAGTTGCGAAGATTGCTGCCGGATAGAAGTAAATAAAAAAAACTTCACTTGTTAGTTTGTTAAAATAGAAATTGTGTCCGAAAATCTATCGATTGATCCAATTATACCAAAGTAGTTCTCCCTCCCGAACTGGGACCCCTCCTCTAATTCTAAACTGCGACATTAAGTCTTTTTATTTAAATAAAGTTAATGATTTTTAAAAGTAACTAAATAATAAAAACTATTTATTCTAGTCATTACATTTTAACATTTAGCCTCGATTGATTCTTTAGACGGAAAAGAATCGATCGACCCATCTACTCGAAAGAAGCGTCGCAGAGCTATAGGATCGATGAAACCGAGCATTACTACGTCCGGTCGACGAATCAAATACAGTTTTACATAAAACTATTTCGTCTTCATTTAACTAAATAAAGATATACTGAATTTGGATTGAACCGCTTTTTCTTCTCCTTCTTTAGGTAGAAAGAGAAGAAAAGAAGGAGACTCCGCTTTTAAAATTCGGCGAAATTTTATCGATTAAATGGCAATTATTATCGAGGAGACGACCCCAACCCCGAGTAAGCCCCGTAAGAGGATATGCCTAGCGAACCTATCACAAGTGTACCGGCTACAGTACCTACCAACCACAAGGGAATCCTTCCAGTGGTATTTGTCATCTGCGCCACCTCCCTACCCCCTACTTTTTTGGCGTCATCATCCAGCCTCGACTCGAGACATGAACAGTCACAAATAATTAGGATCTCGATCTTTTTTAGACAATTCTTTTTAGTCTCTAATTAAAAAAGTAATTAGAAAATGGAACGGCAAGTACGAAAATCGGTAATAATCCCCGATAAAGGCTTGTACGATTCGATTCTACACTCTGTTTATTTGGATTCGGTTGTGTCGTAGATTCAGAGCTCACTAAAAACTATCTTTGAATGAATTGCATGGCTGATATGGATCCCAAAAAGAAAACTGTAGGTACAGCTAAGCCGTGAACGGCTAACCACCTAACAGTGAAAATCGGATAAGTTTTATCTAAAGCCATTAGTTTCTCCTAAAAGAATTTGGTGAATGCGTCGACTTGTTCCAGCGAATCAAAACGGCCAGTTACCAAGGGAACTTCTTGTCGATTCCCTGGAAAATATTCGTTTGGTCGGGGGCTTCCGAAAACATCGTAAGCTAAACCTGTACTGACAGATGGCCAGCCTGCAATAAACGGGGAGGGTGTAGTAATGCTGTGGATGACCCAGTATCAAATACTAGTAATGATGTCGGCAAAGGGGCGTTCTCCTGTGTTCCCAGACATGTTCAGCTCCGTATCTATCTATATCTATCTCATAATACTGGAGAGGCTTGTTTCCCGAAGAAGAAGGGAGGTGAAAGATGCAAGATCCACCAGCAAACCTTTTCAAACGGGAACTGACTCAAATTATAATGTCACTACTATACCCAGGGTATATCCAAAATATACTGGTTCAGTATAGCTAGTCGGCCTTTGATGCGGCAAGGTTACTCGCTCCTCAAAGTAAAGTGTTTGACACTTACGAAATTTCTGGCGAGTGGTTACCTACACTTAGGCCAAACCGACTAGAAAGCCTCGGCCGACTTCAGGCCCGTGCGGCGGTTTGCGGGCGCGGGGGCCTCTCCCACTGCTCCGTTTCCCAGCCCCGCCCTCCTCTCTCGGCATGTCCGGGCAATTACCAAATTTGACTACGCCTACTAGTAGGTCGAAAAGGTAGTCGTTACGGTAAAAATGGGGACAGTCCCCGAAAAAGGGTAAGACTTCTTCAGCAACTACTAACCAATTAATTAACAACCGAGAGGTACTTTCTGGTTGCCTACCTCACATATTACGGTAGTGAGACATAATTGTACCAAATAAACTGAATCAGTAGATTTAGATCACTCCAAGAAATTAAATGGGACTAATCAACCCCGACTTAGCAAATTTAAGTAAACAACTTTGATTCAGCAGGTTCGGGTGATAAACTACTCAGAGGAATCGTATACTAATCCATCTGTTAGATAATTTGGTATTCAAATTTATGCTCACCCTATTAAGCTACTTCGCCTTTTTGATGTCTGTATCAACTCTGACCCTAGTTTTATTTGTTGGATTGAACAAGATTCAGATTCCGTGACTTGCTATTACAATATAGAATCTAGATAGAGGGAAAGGAGAGGGGGGCAATAACAAGAAAAGGGGCCCCGTCGGCGCCTAATAATTCATTGCACTTACCAATTACCTTTTGGTTGACGCGAAATTCGACTTCGGTAAGTTTGGTAGGTATTTACATCAAAGAAATATAAACTAGAATGGTTGAAGCATCACTATCGGGAATTGTGCCGGGTTTGATTCCGATAACCCTAGCTGGATTATTTGTAACGGCATACTCGCAATATCGACGCGGTGATCAACTAGATATTCGGTAAATATCTGACAATTGCCGCATCTGAAACATCAGAAGAAGACGTTGATTTATAAGAAAGGTTTGAAAATATTTATCTAAAAATATTTTTTTCTTTTTCATTTCCCATTATTTCATCATTTCTACCATTTCCCCAAAAATATTTGTCTATATGAAAAACATACAGTAGAGGCTGCTTCAGCGGCAACAATTCTGCTAGCCTCACTTTTTTTAAGTATTTTTTATTTGACACTTATTAGTTGCATTAAGTAATCTCCGGGTAGGTGATAGTAGGCACGCCCTGTAGGATTCGAACCTACGACATCGGGTTTTGGAGACCCGCATTCTACCGGGCTGAACTAAGGGCGTCCTTTATTTCCCGGGGTCATTTTTTTACCCGAAAAATATAAATGGTGCAGCTTTCCTCTTGACTCTGGGGGGGGGGTAGAAGTTGGATACTCCTTCCTCTTAATAAGAGGAGATTTTGGTGACGCGGGAAGTCCTATCCTCAAAGCTGGGTGTACGGATCGAAAATAGGGATGACGGGATTTGAACCTGCGACATTTTGTACCCAAAACAAACACGCTACCGAGCTGCGCTACATCCCTATGAATATCGATTCTTAACAGGTATCATCGATCCGACACTACTTTACCTATTATAGCAGGTAGCTATATATACCGGCTACCAGTAAGAGATAAATTTATCTCTCGATAGATATTGATAGAAAGTTGTCTCTTATCACTCCGTTTAATTCTTACTCCTCTTTCTCCTTACTTATTTCTCATTAATGTCCCAGGCACCGCCAAATTGGAGCACTCCAAAGTTATCAGTTTTTCTTTCAGAAAAACTGATTCATAGGTTGTAAATTTTCGGTTTTTTTTTTAAGTAAGATAAAAAAGTAAAAAGGAAATAAAGACTAAGAGGTAGGGAAATCTAAATAAAAAAAAAAGGAGGATTTTTAATGCAACATGTGAAGATATACCTTTCCACGGCTCCTGTCGTAGCTGCAATATGGTTTGGCCTGTTAGCCGGTTCGTTAATAGAAGTTAATCGCTTTTTCCCAGACGCTTTATTATTTCCGTTTTTCTGATCCAAACAACTAACTACGGAGGGGTCAGACGAAGCAAAAAAATTGGATAGATTTATGTATCGCAAGGCGAATAGCACATAACCAAGTCATTAACGGGAAGGTGGCGGTGGTAACTAAATTTTAAAATTTATTGTTGAAACTTTGCAAGTAGTCCGATCAAACACATTTGGATCTACTTGTGACCCTCCTCCTAAAAAAAAACTTATCTCATTATGACGTGATCAATTTTATGACCAAAAGTAAAGATGCGAGGGTAACCACTGGTTTGGCATGTACAATCTGTACTAGCAGAGGGGCTGGCGAAAAATCCACGGGTATTTCTCGATACACTACACGTAAGAATCGCCGTAACACACCTACTCGGTTGGAATCAAAAAAGTTTTGCGTTTGTTGCCATAAACACACTTACCATAAAGAATTGAAGAAATAATTGATAATTTTAATTAATTGGTAAGTAATCAATTTTATTTTGTATTGATAGTCACAAAAAAATATCACGAATAAATTTAAACGATCTCTCCGTAGACGTTCCCCGTCTATTCGCTCCGATGAAACTATTGATTACAAAAATACCAGCCTACTTCGTCGATTCGTCAGTGAGCAGGGAAGAATCCTATCGAGACGGATGAATAGATTAACATCCAAGCAACAGCGTTCGGTAGCTCTCGCGATAAAGAGAGCCCGTATTTTGGCCTTGCTACCCTTTTCAAATAATGAAAATTAGCTAATTTCGTGAAATTGCCTTTTGGGAGATTTTTCAATTTGGCAACTTAAAATATCCCACGAAAAAAATGCTATCGAATGTTTTTAAGTCAAAGCAAACTGATGTCTAGAAAGATAGTCTGCCCTTCCGTATGTTTCTTCTTCTTTATTTCTCCTTGCAATAGATCCGCAGATTAACCCGTCCCCTATTTTCGGCCTCTCCGTTTAATCCGGAGAGGCTTATCACCACATGTCAACCTTTATCGCTACTAATTTTTCGTATGGGTCTGGAGGAACAGTAAGCATCTGGAGTAGCTACTTGCGCGAGTATCTTGCGATTTGGAAAAACTTGATTCCCAGATAAATTGTGAATCATCGAACTGTAGGTAATTCCATTTTTTCGCGCTGCTGCATTAATCCGAGCGATCCACAGACGACGAAATTTTCTTTTTCGGCTGTTTCTATCTACGTAAGCACAAGCTAATGCCCTTTTCTCCTGCTGGTTCGCTGTTCTAAATAATCTCGAATGAGCTCCCCGAAACCCGGATGCAAAATCGAGAATGTCCTTGCGACATCTACGAGCTATAGATCCCCGTTTTACTCTGGTCGTTGTAAGTATAGCCTTATCGAAAATCATATTTTCGTCTGAGAAATCCATTTATTATTTCTATTCTTGGGCCCAACTATTCCCTCAAAAAGTTTTTCTCTTCAAAATTTCTCTTTTAGATATATCAATATGAAAATATCAATTTAGGGAAATACCTTGGCTGTGTTGTACTGAAACGTATCGCTCTGAAGAGATGAAGATCCCAAAGATATACTTAGCATTTAATTGCACTATGTGCGGTCACATACCCCACCCTTCAACTCGAGGTCGTGGGTAGTTGCTTTATAATTTTCGGCAAATTTGCCGGTTGTGGCGAATTCCCGTCCTTTTTATCTGATGTAATAAATGGAGATTCCGGCGGCTTTTGCTACTCCGACTTTCCCTCCCGCAAATACTCCTGTACGGGGTGGATACCCTGCCTGCATACGCTTATCTGCCGGTAACCATTACATTGTGCTGGAGATACCTTGGATTCCGATGTTTCCGTGGTCAATTTATTATGGCAGCCGGGTCCCCCCTATATACCGGAGCCTAGGATTTTCCGAAGATAAGGAAAGCAAAATTGCTGTTGGCGGGTCGCATGATCCCCAATAATTAACTCATCCCATTAAGCTGGGCTTTCTCACTTCCATCTCTTAACTTGTCTTAGAGGGAAGCATATGTATAGTAACGGTATTTTACGCTGGAGATTAGCGGAACAGCTGACCCGTATTTATTGCCATTGCAAGGGAATTGGCGAAGAAGGTGTAAAAGTTGATATCATTCGCTTGGCTTCGCTTAATAACTTAACTTTATTATCATCGATTGGTTCTTGTCATCTCAAACCAAAACGATCGGATTTGCACCGACTTAAACCACGAATTCCCATTTCTCATCGAAACAGATGGATTATGGATTTACCTCTATCTCATTTCATTCAGGGGATTATCTCACAAAATCAACCCTTTGTTTTTTGAGGTTTCCGATCCGAACAGGTCACACATACACCCTGGTACACACTCCTCTCCGTTGGGGGCATCCCCGAAGAGCGGGGGATTTTGTCCCACTCCTCAACCGTTGCCTTGCTTTTCTAATAAGTTGCTGATTTGTTGGCACGTTCAAAGACGCAGAGATTTTATTCGGTTTGAAAAATTATCAACCATTTGGGAAAACTTGCTACATTTTGGTATCTAGCAATCAGTCTTTGCACTATTCTTTTGTTTAAAGTACGAAAATAAACTTCGAAAATTTGTTTTTTTTTTCTTTATCAATGGATGGGTTAGTAGCTGGCTGAACGAATAAGCGTGAAACTACAGGAAAAAACTTTTCGAGTGAGATAAATTAAATCTTTCTCCGTACGTAAGCCTCAGTTACTTTCTACTCGAGCCTCAGTTACTTTCTACTCGTCGAATTTCTAAGCCGACGCGTTTTCTAACGCTACGAGGTCCGCGACGCCGTAATCCTGGGCTTCTTCCGCTGACAGAAAAACGTCTCTCTCCATGTCTTCAGAAATAACCCATAAAGGTTTACCAGTTCTTTGGGCGTAGACTTTGGTTATGCAATCGCGGAGTTTCAATGCTTCTTCTGCTTCCACAACACATTCCCCTGCTTGTCCGTCATAATACGAACTAGCTGGTTGATGAATCATTACCCTAATTATATGACTCTGATTAAGTTCAACCGTACAAGCAAGAAGCATATTCTTTTGCATACGGCTATACTTCTGGCGGAGCAGCAGAATCTGTTCGAAGTAGAACAGCAGAGTCTGTTCAAATTGGTAGTTAAATATTAACTCCCTGTCTCAATTTACTTCATCGTAAAGCCTCTTCTCCTTACAATACTATGAAAAGAGTATTGCGAGATCATACCACCCTTTCTTTCAGACGTATTATGATGGTTCTGTCACTGTGACGCGTCAGCAATCCCAGAGTTTGCTATATATACTCTCGATGGACAACGAAATTGGCATCGCTCAATTCTTTAAAAACTTGATGTTTCATTTTTGTAAATAAAAAAAAAAGGTGAAGTTTCTAAATTTATGTAGATTCGACATTTCATGCAATTTATGACGCTAGGATATATCGATTCCGATCCATAATGAATCTACTACAAGTCAAAAAATTTATTTTGATTCACTTTACCTCCTCGGCATTTCATTTTTTCATAGTTGGGTGTTTCTAGGAGAAATTGCCAAGTAGTAATTGCCATGCTATTGTTACCCCAGCTAGGCGAAGGCAAAGTTCTAATCCGCACAAATCATTGGCGCGAAGCGTGAGGCAGTGCTATACGTCTGGTAATTTCTCCCCCAGCCAAAATGAAAGATCCCATTGAAGCAGCTAGTCCCATGCAAATAGTATGTACATCTGGTACGACAAATTGCGTCGCATCATAAGCAGATGTTCCAGCTAATACCGCCCCACCAGGTGAATTTACATACAAGTACATATCTTTCGCTTGATCTTCTCCATTTAGATACATCATGATACCAATAAGTTGATTGGCAATTTCGTCATCGACCTGTTGACCTAGAAAAGGAAGTCTCTCCCGATAAAGCCGGTTGATTGGGATAGGTTTCTGCGACGCGCGTTCTGCCGCCCCCCCCCCTTAGAACCGTATAGGTATCGTTAAATACATACGGCTCTGACAGCTTTCATGTAAAATGGATGTAATAAAAAACTCTTTTTTCTTTCCGATGTTTTTGCTCCTACCCACATAAGCACTCCTGGTTCAAGTTTGTTTGGCCCAGCTTTCGCACATTCTGAACCACTTTGTAACTGTTGATCGGTGAATTCAGCTCAGCGTATTAACTTTTTCCCCTTGCACCAGTGCATTTTCGTTCGTGACTAAGTCCGTTTGATGTAAAGAGTCTTTAGGTTCATCTTCTACCCCGGAGGTTGTGGGGTTCCGACCGCCATTTGCACATATGGAACAAATAGTTTTACTTCCCCTAAATTTATTCCCACATTTCATATAACATATTCACAAGGAAATCTATTTAAATCTTTTTTTTTTTCTTTTCTGGTTTTCGTTTCATAGTCTTTTCGGCTACGACTGATATCTAGGATTGAGTAACCGGAGCCTAAGCCATTTGTTTATTCTAACTAACCATGGATTCTAACGACTACCAAACCTGTTGACAGATTTTTATCATGCATTTGATTACTGATAGACTAGTCAGTTCCAAGCGAGATAGAAACAAATCAATCGGGTGAGAGATTATGGAGACGGGTTCCGCACGGCTCGACGCACCTGACAAGTCGCACTATACGTCAACCCGAGCCGCATCCTCTTCCCCGGGGAGACGAAAGGGTACCTTTGGAACACCAATTGGCATGTAAAAACGACCAAGGGAAATTGTAACTACCTCCAAATTGGGGACATAGAAGCCAAACCGAAAAGGAGCTTACGTCGCATTATAACACGCTTAGCGGAGGCAACGTGGGTGGAGGAAATTTATTTCTTTGCAGATATTAACAGACTCTGATGGGACCAATCTCTACATTGTTATGTAAAGTACGTAAATGCTAAAATATCCATGCTTTCATCTGTTCCTGGGAGAAAATGTTCCCGAAAGAAAAGCTACCGGCTTATCTCATATTACTACGCATTTTGCGCAAACAAGCAGGTAAAACAAGAGAAGATAATCGCTTCCAGCCACAAACCAAATTATTGATTTGTATATTCCACACAACAACTTCTACCTCGTCTATTTAGAACTTATAATGCAAGCCTATATTGCAAGAAAGTTACGTAGTGGTCACTCATCTCCAATATCCAAGAAAGGGGTTTCTCACGGGTTTGCCTTGGTATCGTGTCCATACCGTCGTATTAAATGATCCCGGTCGTCTGATTTCTGTGCATCTGATGCATACTGCTTTGGTCTCTGGCTGGGCGGGTTCAATGGCTTCATATGAATTAGCTGTTTTTGACCCATCGGATCCCGTTCTTGATCCCATGTGGAGACAGGGTATGTTCGTCATTCCATTTATGACTCGCATTGGAATAACGAAGTCGTGGGGAGGCTGGAGCATCACCGGGGATACCGCAACCGATGCGGGTATCTGGAGTTACGAAGGAGTAGCCGCGGCCCATATCATACTATCTGGTTTGTTGTTTCTAGCTGCTATCTGGCACTGGGTGTATTGGGACCTGGATCTATTTCGCGACGATCGTACGGGAAAACCATCCCTGGATTTACCAAAAATATTTGGAATCCACCTATTTCTTTCAGGAGTACTTTGTTTCGCATTTGGAGCATTTCACGTAACAGGTTTGTTTGGTCCCGGCATTTGGATATCAGATCCTTACGGATTAACCGGAAAAGTGGAACCCGTAGATCCAGCTTGGGGAGCCGAGGGTTTCGACCCATTTGCACCGGGCGGAATAGCCTCGCACCACATAGCAGCGGGAGTTTTAGGTATACTAGCAGGTCTGTTTCACCTCAGTGTTCGTCCTCCCCAACGGTTATATAAAGCTCTACGTATGGGAAATGTCGAAACCGTGTCATCTAGCAGTATTGCTGCTGTATTTTTCGCTGCTTTTGTAGTTTCCGGAACCATGTGGTATGGCTCTGCCGCCACTCCGATCGAATTATTTGGCCCTACCCGTTACCAGTGGGATCAGGGATATTTTCAACAAGAAATAGAGAAACGAATACGATCAGGTGAAACCGAAAATCTAAGTTTATCCCAAGCTTGGTCAAAGATTCCAGAAAAATTAGCTTTCTACGACTATATTGGTAACAATCCCGCCAAAGGCGGATTGTTCAGAGCAGGTGCGATGGACAACGGAGATGGGATAGCTGTTGGTTGGTTAGGACATGCCGTCTTCAAAGACAGGGAGGGTCATGAACTTTTTGTACGCCGTATGCCAACTTTTTTCGAAACATTTCCCGTAGTCTTGGTAGATGGCGAGGGCGTTGTGAGAGCTGATGTACCATTTCGACGAGCAGAATCGAAATATAGCGTCGAGCAAGTCGGTGTAACCGTAGAATTCTTTGGTGGTGAACTAAACGGTGCTAGTTTCAGCGATCCCGCCACAGTGAAAAAATATGCCAGACGCGCCCAATTAGGTGAAATCTTCGAATTTGATCGTGCCACTCTAAAATCAGACGGTGTTTTTAGAAGTAGTCCACGGGGTTGGTTCACTTTTGGCCACGCCACTTTTGCCCTCATTTTCTTCTTTGGTCACATTTGGCATGGTGCCAGAACCTTGTTCAGAGATGTTTTTGCTGGTATCGACCCCGATTTAGATGCCCAAGTTGAATTCGGGGCATTTCAAAAGTTGGGGGATCCAAGTACTAAAAGACAAGCTGTTCAAAAGATTTTTCCTTTATTATTTATCCTATTGAAACAACATCTCTGTCAAGTTAGTTACAAAAACTGACTGAATTACGAAATAAATATTTGTTTTGTCAAAACTTAAAAAATTAATTGAATTAAATGTTTTGAATACATTGAAGTCAAGCGGGAAAAACATTAAATTTTGAGGAACTAAAAGTTTCCTCCAGCTCAATTAGTATGAGAGATATTTTTAAAATACCACTATTACGGCCGAATCCATGGAAGCACTGGTTTACACATTTTCGTTGGTAGCAACTTTGGGTATAATATTTTTTGCCATTTTCTTCCGGGAGCCCCCCAAAGTACCTAGCAAAGGTAAATGAAAAGCTTCCTTCGATTTCATTTTCTTTTACCCAAAAAATAAATTTTGTTGAGGGAAATTAAGCTGATTAGAGACCTTCCTTTTTCATTTTTGCGAAGGAAGGTCTACCAGTCCAACTAATCTTCATGCTCTTCAAAAGGATCTCTGAGATTTTCGGCAGGTTGACCGGAAGCGGTATACAAAGCGTAACCGGTGAGGCTAACGAGTGAACGGGATATAGAGATAGCGACCGAAGTTGCGGTTTCCATTGCCATGTAACCCAGAAAAAAAGTAGTTTCCATTTTACTTGCTATAATAGTATACAAAGTCAACAAATTTCAATCAATTGAGCAGGCTCTACGGCTACAAAAGTTATTGGTGACACCCCGAAAGGTAAACCCAGAATCAGTTTCTTGGGAATGGTTTTGAAGCCGCTTAATTCAGAATACGGAAAGGTTGCTCCTGGCTGGGGAACTACTCCCCTAATGGGGCTTTTCATGGCTTTATTCGCAATATTCCTAGTTACTATTTTGGAAATTTATAACTCATCCGTTTTATTGGAGGGTATTCCAATTAGCTGGTAGAACAGCCCCGAACCCCACTAATGCAATAGCAACGGCTGGGGGTTCACAGATGGACACCTCAACAGAAATCAGAAAGGGAGTTAAATCGCGCAAACTTTTCTTCAAATGTTTTTACAAGGCAATACTATGGGTGTGTGATTCGCCATAACTAATCTGGTTCAGCAAATAACAAATCTTTTATCTAAACAGATTTTATCTTAATAGATTATTGGCATCTCGCCAGGCAGTAGTCGAGTTATTGTCACCCGAAACGCGAGAAATTAATATTTAGCTATAAATCTCAAACTATGATTAATTTTCGTCAATTTACCACTTAAATTTCGTGACAAAGTTGTTATCTGATCTTGCGAACTCGGCGCTATATCAAAGAACTACCGCACCGACTAGGTACATTTCAGCTGCGATTGTTTGCCAAAAAACGCGGGTATAGAAAAAGGAGCCATGCCGGGTTCGGGTTGATGGAGGGGCTATTGCCCGTTAGGTCCTCCTACCTATAAAAAATTTCTCGAAGTTTAGTGGAAATCTAAGGTTTTGTGGATGCCAAAAAAAAATCAGATCAGAACGAGGTAACCTCTATTCAGTTATCTACCCCCCCCCCCACCTTTTTTTTTTAGGTGGTGGGGGGGTAGATACGTCGATAAGATTAAGAGATCTCCCAAGACGCTAGTACCGCTTGTTTTCAATTGAGAAGTAAAAGCTAACATGAGATCGAAGTGAGATGTATTTCCAACTTTTCCGGGGCTGGGCTGCTTCTCCCCCCATCAATGAATAAAAGATGTTGAGGGTCTGCCGTCGTTTCTTAATCCTTCAGTTGAGTAACTACTAATGGAATGGGCAACGCTCAAACATCTCTGCTTAAGCTGTGTGAGAAAAAAGTCTCATGTACAGTTTATGAAGAGGGAGTTAAAAAGGCTTACCTATCTCGCTAAGATATATGATTGGTTCGAGGAGCGACTAGAAATTCAGGCAATTGCTGACGATATTACTAGTAAATACGTCCCTCCACATGTGAACATATTTCATTGCTTAGGGGGAATTACGCTGACTCGCTTTTTGGTTCAGGTAGCCACCGGTTTTGCTATGACCCTTTATCATCGCCCGACTGTTACAGAAGCTTTCTCTTCAGTTCAATATACAATGACTGAAGTTAATTTTGGTTGGCTGATTCGGTCTGTTCATCGGTGGTCAGCAAGTATGATGGTTTTGATGATGATTTTGCATGTATTTTGTGTTTATCTTACAGGGGGATTCAAAAAGCCTCGCGAATTGACTTGGGTTACTGGGGTTATTCTAGCTGTATCAACCGTCTCTTTTGGTGTAACTGGATATTCCCTCCCCTGGGATCAAATTGGCTACTGGGCTGTTAAAATTGTAACCGGCGTACCCGAAGCTATTCCTCTGGTAGGATCTTCATTAGTAGAGTCATTACGAGGAAGTGCTAGTGTCGGCCAATCAACATTAACCCGTTTTTACAGTTTACACACCTTCGTCTTGCCGCTTCTTACTGCTGTTTTCACGCCAATGCATTTCCCAATGATCCGTAAACAAGGCATCCCGGGTCCTTCACGAATTATCCATAAAATAGGGGTGAAAAATCCCCGTCTCCATATTGGTGAATGATCTAAAGATCCAGTTCCTTAGGAGGTTGTCGTTCTGTTGCCGCCAATACTTACTACTAAATCAAATGATAAGTTATTTAGCGGATTTAATTAGTGTCTCGGACTACTGGGGCAAAACAATTGAAGCACCAAAGGAAAAAATTTTGGATTATGGGAGTGTGTGACTCGTACCGATACATGTAGGCTATGCAGCCGTTGAGTTGGATACTGCTACAACCAAAGGTGTATCTCCTGTCCGACCTTTCTTTGGGACTAAGATTCGAAACCCGGATATGAAAACATCCCTTTTGAACTAAGAAAGTTGTTTGGAGAATTTTTTCCATGATCGAACCAAAAGTTTTGAGAGGCCTCGTAAAACCCTATATATCCAATTGGGATTGTTTGAAGTTTTTAGACATACGTTTTTTAAAATGATGCATACATTTCCCCCGCATCAAAAGCTAATTGTTTGCAAGAATAGCCGTTGGGGTAAAGAAACGATCTAAAGAAATAAATAGTCGAAGTTTTAACAAGTTAAGATCCTATACGAATCGTGGTTCGCAAGTATTTTGTATAAACTTGCAACGACGCGCTACGTGCGTATGGGATATGAGATAATCCGCGAAGCTTTAGTATGTTACCGAGCTGATTCGGGTGAGAAGCCGTGTTGCGGAATAACTTATTTCCGTGTTCGTTCTTTCCTCATTAAGTAACCTAAACGTTGCGGGGTAAGATAATTCTATACTTGCTTGAGCCGTATGAGGGGAAATTCTCACGTCCGATTCTTACGGGGGAATAATAAGTCCACCCCAATAACAAAAAAACCTGACTTGAACGATCCTGTTTTGAGAGCGAAACTAGCTAAAGGTATGGGACATAATTACTACGGAGAACCCGCTTGGCCCAACGATCTCTCATATATATCTCCTGTAGTAATCTTGGGAACCATCGCATGTACCGTGGGTTTAGCTGTTTTAGAACCATCAATGGTTGGTGAACCGGCAAATCCATTTGCAACTCCTTTGGAGATATTACCCGAGTGGTATTTCTTTCCCGTATTCCAAATACTTCGCACAGTGCCCAATAAATTATTAGGTGTTCTTTCAATGGCGTCAGTACCTGCAGGTTTATTGACCGTTCCTTTTCTCGAAAATGTAAATAAATTTCAGAATCCGTTTCGGCGCCCAGTAGCCACAACAGTTCTCGCAATTGGCACCGTGGTTGCTATTCGGTCAGGTATTGGAGCAACTTTACCCATAGATGGATCTTCAACTTCAGGACTTTTCTAGTATTTTTCCATTCCCCGTTAACCTGAAAGATTTTTAGGTTTAGTCTAGGGAGCAATCGCCAGCCCCCGGGTCGGGACAAGGCTTCCCTAGACTTAGTCATTTTCAAACCAAAAATATCAAATTCTTTAGGTGATTAATTTTCATTTGTTTGCGCCAAAGCAATTGGAAGTCAAAGTTTACCTTCCAAAAATTGGTTGACTCCCCTTTACCCCCTCTGAAACCTTTGTAACTAGAAGTGTAATACAAAAGAGATAAGATCACTTTTTTTTTTTCTTCTTTCAATGCGACATTTTCTTTTGGCTTCTGCTGCTTGTTCCCACTAATTAATATGCCATTCAGTTTTGGGTAATTCTATGGCAAAATGCTCCCACAAAGCTTTTGACACCTGATCCACAGATTTCTGTCCAAAACTTCTTATTTTTGACGAGTCTTCTCGGCTATAATTAAGCAAATCAGCGATTGTATGTATCTTGGCCTTTTTGAGACAATTAAAGGCTCTGGCAGGTAATTCTAATTGGTCAATAAATGTATTTTCGGAAAGCTTTCGCTCTAGTTCATTCACATCACAAACTTGTGACCCCGCTAAAGCGGAAGAACTTCCGTCCCCTACAGGATAGAAATAAGGGGTGTCTTCGGGCTTCACGTGCAAAAAGGGAGTTGGTAAGTCTATTAGTTTTTTGGAAGCCTCGCTCATTGCCTCGTCCGGGGTCAGGCTGCCGTTAGTCCATACTTCAATGAATGATGTTTCTCGTGTCGCTCTACCACTTCCAAATAAATGTACGCTATAATTTACGTTTCGAACAGGCATAGATACGGCATCGACGGGAAATTCTCCATTTTCATATGCATTCAAGTTTTCTATGTGGTATCCGCAATCTTTTTCAATTTTCGATTCAACACTTATAGATATTGGTTGGGTGATAGTAACTATATATTGCGAATCGTCAACTGCTTTGACAGAGGATGGCAGTGATGTATCACCCGCAGTTACTTCTTTGGGACCAGTTACGGATGAAATTGCTTCTTTAACATCATTAGACTCGCCTTTAGGTGCAATTTCTTTTAGATTAACTAAAACGTCGCGTATTGTCTCTTAAATACCTGTTATTGTGGAATACTCGTGCGAAACTCCGTGAAACCTTGCACGCGTTATGCTCGTCCCTTGAACCTCTTGTAGTGAAGCTCTACGCATGGCAATTCCCACAGTACTTGCTTGGCCCTTCTTGAAGGGAGATACGACGAAACGACCATAATGAAGACGCCTACTTTCTGTCTTTGATTCGACACATTTCCATTGAATTGCTTGGGTAGAGATCAATGTATCAGACGTGAGCATAGGAAATCCCCCTTTAGTTTTTATATAACTACTAGTTAGACACGTCTCTTTCGGGGGGGTCGGCACCCATTATAAGGTACAGGGGTCACATCACGTACAAAGCTGAGAATTATACCGCTTCGACGAATAGCCCGTAAAGCGGTGTCTCTTCCCGGACCGGGTCCACTCATCATAATTTCCGCCTGCTTCATACCCCGATCCATTGAGGCACGGATAGCGTTTTCCGCCGCAGCTTGGGCGGCAAATGGTGTACTTTTGCGTGTACCCTTGAATCCGCAGGCACCAGCGGAACACCGGGGAGCTACTTATCCCCGAACGTCCGTGACAGTAATAATGGTATTATTAAAACTTGCTTGGATATGAATAACCCCCTTTGGGACTCCGCGCTTTACCTTGCGTGAACGATTTTTTTTCGAATTAGCTGACATAGTTGATTGATTATTCATATTTGAAAGCTGTTGTTAATTGTTACTTGGTTCTACGTCTAAATATTTTACTTCGACTGCCCTTGCCTCTGCTTATGCTTCGGATTGCAACAAATTACCATGATTCGTCCACGTCTACGAATCAATCGACACTTCTCACATATTTTGCGAATGGAGGCACGAATTTTCGTAACTACAGCCTTGAATTAGTTGAATAAATCTATTGATAGATCTCAGATGCATTCTCCCTTTTTTTTTTTATTTATTTTCGAACAAATTGGAAGAAGAAATTGAACAAGCAGATAATTGTTAGATGGTAACACCAACAGTAACATCTATTGACTGCTATTCGTCTGCCTACTTCGAAGTCGGTAAATGGTACACCCTTTGGTAAGATCATAAGGACTTAATTCAGCTCTTACCCTATCTCCTGGTAATATTCTTATGTAACTCCGTCAGATCTTTCCCGATATGTGAGTTAAGACTGGGCATCCATTATCCAAACATGCTCAAAACATGGCATTGGGAAGCGATTCCGTAACTGTACCCTCCATGTCAATAAGATTCTGCTTTTTCATCATTCGAGCTAAAAAAACCCCCTATAATTCATATATTTTTTTAAGAGATTGCTAACTCAGCTGATATCGCTAATAGCTATTTAGATACATAATTTTTATGGAAACAACTGACTTCCTGCTGAAAAAAGTTTTTGAATTACCAAATGTGACACGAAATTTCCCCCCCAATTTTTTTGTGTCGAGCTTCCCGATCTGTAATAAGTCCACAAGATGTCGGTGAAATTGCAATTCCCATACCGCCCAATATTTTTGGAATTTCCCGACGATCGGAATAAACTCTCAAGCCAGGCTTACTGATGCGTTTGACAACTGCAATGTACGGGTCTTCCTTCTTACCAAGATACTTCAAACTCACATCCGGAAACTCTTTCCCATTACCCTTGTGCCTCACAGCACCTTTTATGAAACCCTCTTCCGCTGAAATTTGTACGATACGTGCAGTCATTCTAGTAGCAGGTATTTTGATCACAGCCTTTTTTCTTGCATTGGCATTTCTTATGGCAGTAAGTGCAGTGGAGATGGCGTCGTTATTCGTGAAATATCAATCAATAGTTGTTGTAATTATCAATACCAGAATGATTCCTAACCTCTCTTTTTCTTCCGTTTTCTCTAATTTAATTTTGCGGGATATTTAGACATATTTGATAAAGATTCAAGCCTAATTTTTTCTACAGAAAAGTTAGGCTTGAATCTTTATCAAACTGACGACGCTAAATTACTTCACTTATTGGTTCTTGCAACACCTCGGGGGCTAACGAGACTATTCTGGCAAAGTTATAATCCCTCAATTCCCTAGCTACTGGACCGAAGATCCTAGTGCCTCTAGGGTTTCCCTCCTGGTTGACAACGACAGCCGCGTTGTCGTCGAATCTAACAATCACTCCGTTCCATCGCTTTATCCCTTTACGAGTACAAACTGCCACCGCCCTAACCACTTCTGATCTTTTTATAGACATATTGGGTACTGCTTCTTTGACTACGGCCATTATGACGTTACCCGTACCTGCGTATCTGCGGTTGCCTGTTCCTAACACTCGAATACACATTGATTTGCGGGCTCCGCTGTTGTCTGCCACATCTGAATAACTTTGAGTTTGAATCGTTTGGTAATCGAGAAGAATAATAGGTTTATTTGTAGTACATTCGGGTGAAAAAAGATATATTCTACTTCGAATTCAAATCAATTAATTTTTTTTCTACCTACTTGTTTCTGTCAAATATCATGATTCTGCGGCAGTTATTACCCGAGTAAGCACGGGCATTTTGTGGGCAGCCATCGCCATAGCAGCTTTGGCTATATCTTCCGATACCCCACTCAATTCATAAATTATTCGGCCTGGTTTAATTACGGATACCCAATATTCCGGAGATCCCTTTCCCGATCCCATACGTGTTTCTGCAGGTCTCATGGTAATGGGTTTGTCGGGAAAGATGCGTATCCATAGCTTCCCGCCTCGACGAGCACAGCGCGTTATTGACCTTCTTCCCGCCTCTATTTGTCTAGCCGTAATCCAAGCAGGTTCGAGGGCCTGGAGGGCAAATTTTCCGAAGGAGATGGTGTTGCCGCGACTAGATATTCCTCTCAATCTTCCTCTATGTTGCTTACGATATTTGGTTCGTCTGGGGTTACAGTCGATGTCGACAGAATCTCTGATACAGAACCGGACATGGGAGTCTCCTCTCAACCGGCTCCTCATGAATTTGCTACCGCCCTCCATACTTCGCAAAATTACCAACTATTTCTATATTGTCTTCTCCATTTTCTTCTTTCGATCTTCAATCCATTTGTAAGTAGCGGTTTAGGTGTTGTTTGGTGCCAAATCCACGGGCGAGAATAGGCTCGATCTTCCAGTTCTTTTTCGATCTCGAGGTGTGGGCTTCTCTCGCCATCCCGTTCGCCGAATCTCAATATTGATCAATAAAATGAGGGAGATTCGTAAGTCATCTCGTTGTTTCAGTCTCTTAGAGCAAACGGTTTGGTTCTCCCCCAGCTACGGAGCTTCTCACCCTATCCCAATTTTTTCGAGTCAACGCTCCCAGCAAGCATTAATTAACTCATAGCTCTACTTTATATATTGGCAATTTGGTAATTGTGCTACATCACGCAGTTTTTCGGGAGTTGAGCGATTAACCACACGATTTTGAGAGAAATCATTTTGATTACTCCGAGTTTTACCTCTCAAAAAAGTCATAAATTCGGTAATGTTTTCAGCTTCCCCATAAAAAAAACTTTCTACGAATAGAAATTTTATTTGCGATGAGATAGCCTCACTCTATCTTCGGCACTCACTTATTTAGTACTTGAAGACATAGAGTTCATTAGTCAATCAATTATTTTTTATTTTATGGATAAAGAGATGTTGTTTGGACGAGTCGCACACTAAGCGTAGCAAAGATCTTTTGGGGTTTAAAACGAAAAGGATTGAAACTTAAATAGGATGAAGCTGTCTCAATTTGTACCGAAATTCATTAGGTAGTTTATTTTCCATTGGGTGGGGATCACCCAGCAGTACCCTGAAATGTCCAGGTCTTTATGCCTAAAACCCCATGAATCGTCTGAGCCGGGTGGTAGGAGTAGGCTATACGGGCTTTAATGGTTTGTAGGGGGACCCTGCCTTCCCTAGCCCATTCAACCCGAGCCATCTCACTACCATTGAGGCGTCCAGCTATTTGTATCTTAATACCTCCATTATTAGTTCTTCCAACCAACTCAATAGCTTTTTTCATAGTTCTTCGAAAAGGCACTCTATTTCTCAATTGTGAGGCAACATGCTCCGCCAAGATTTTTGGTTCCCCATACGGTTGGGTAATACTATTTAGCACCACTATGAGTTTCCGACTTTCAATCCCTAAGATGTTTTCAATACCGCCCTTCATTTTAGTAATTCCCAAACTTTGTTCTTCAACGAGTAAATCAGGAAATCCTGTATGTATATCAACCCGAATAAGATCTGTTTTTCGTTGGATTTCAATATGTCCAACTCCGCCGTAGTTTGCGGCGTCCTTCACGTGTTTTGTGATATACCTTTCAATGGAGGCGCGTATTTGTCTATCCCCTTCAAAAAACTTTGGATAATCTTTTGTTTGTGCGAACCAATGGGAATAATGCTTCTAACTTACACCGAGTCGAAAACCGAGTGGATGAATCTTTCGTCCCGTATCTACTTCTCCTCAACTCAATATTAAATTATTTTCTACTTAGTTGTTTTCTCGCAGCTTCTTTTGAACTTCCGACACGTTCGAATTTGCGATCGTTTTTTATGCAGTCATCTTTCTACCTTTCCAACAATATTTGAGTTTGACTTAATGATTACTTTACAAGTAGGTTTTTTTATCGGGTAACCCCGGCCTTGAGCTCGAGGTCGGAACCTTCTTAAATACGCGGATTTCTCGACTCAGGCCTCACTAATGAACAAATTAGATTTATTCAACCCCAAGTTGGTATTGGCATTTGCCGCCGCAGAAAGAATCAGTTGCGATATGAGATGACATTTTTTGTAAGGCATAAATTCGGGTAATACAAGTGCTTCTCCGTGTGAACAACCCCGGATTCGATCGATAATCCGTCGTATTTTGATAGCTGATACACGGATATTTTTTCCCAGGGCTCGCGCCCCAATTTCTGATTTCTTTTTGTCTTTCATGAAGTGTAATTTCCTAATTATCGGCGGGATCCTTTATCATTTTTTGCATGTCCCCTAAAATTCCGGGTGGGTACAAATTCCCCCAGTTTATGACCCACCATGCGATCGGTTACATAAATAGGCAGGTGTTCCCTTCCATTATGAACGGCAATGGTGTGACCGATCGTGACAGGTACGACTGCAGAAGCGCGAGACCAAGTTACAACCAATTTTCTTTCTCTTCGTATATTAAGATTTTCAATTTCTCGTATTAAATGATTAGCTACAAAAGGACCTTTTTTTGATGAACGTGCCGTAGCCGATTAGCCCCCCGCTTAATATTTCCATTTATCAATAACCTTTGCGTCGACGAAGTATGAGGGGGTTGCTGTACTTTCCTTCCCTCCGACTTCTCTTTCCAAGCGCGACATGCCCCCAAGGGGTTGATGGCTTTTTCCTACCAATCGGCGTCCTGCCTTCTCCCCCTCCGTGGGGATGATCCACAGGATTCGTAGCTGAACCTCTCACTTTAGGACGTCTCCCTAACCAGCGCTTGGATCCAGCCTTTCCTAAGCCTTCGTTGTTCACATCAATGTTTCCGACCCGTCCTACACTTGCTAGACAATTTTGAGGTATTAAACGAATTTCGCTAGAAGGTAGTCTTATTGTAGCCAATTGACCTTCCTTTGCAACTACTTTTGCTGCTGCGCCGGCTGCTCTAACCAATTATCCGCCTTTCCCACAATTTAATTCTATATTATGTATAATGGTACCTAAAGGTATTTTAGTCGAGGTAGACCCCCCCCTCCTCTTACTATTCCTTAAAGGGAAGGAAACGATTGGAGAAGACCCCTTCCCAAACTGTACAAGCTCCTTTCGAAGCATACGGCTTTCCGGATACGAGAAATAGGATTAGACATTGCTGCTGAATCTCGGCAGTACCAAATAGATGTCTACCAAGAAGCAAGCAAGTTTTTTTCGTACCATTTTTATTCGTTGTATCCTTGGCTTCTTTGCCCGCACCTGGCTTCCTTATGAGAATTCAGTATTTCTTAAGCATTTAGCAGCAGAATTGGTGACTTCAATGATTCGCGTTAGCATTAGTCAATGTACGGGATAACTTAGGAAACTTTCTCCCTCTGGCATTGACAGAATTTCACTTCTATGCAATTATCTGTTGTGTCATTCTGTAGCTTCGATGTTGCCTCTGACTGCCAAATCGAGTGTTTTGACTCCGTACTTTCTACACCCTCAATATGAGATGTGCATGAGACGCCCTTCGTTCGTCGTTCCAATTTTGAGATTATTCATCTGCTTCCATATTATCTTACCTTTGCAAATTAATATATTACTTAATTGCTCCAGATTTTAGCACGCGCTACTGTCCCTATTTGGTTACCCCAACCAGGTTTACTCCACATTACTCAATAAGTTCGAAGTAGTACCAGGTTTCCGGGTCCAGCCTACAACCCGACCGATTAGTTTCGGAATACGCGAATCAGGTATTCAACCCGCACTCAGAGGTAGGGTATTTCCGATTGAAATGGATGCATCAGAGCTAGACGTTACGATGTCTCCAACCCCTATTCCCCGTGGGTGCAATATGTATCTCTTATCACCATCTACGTAATTGACTAAACAAATAAAGGCATTGCGGTTGGGATCATATTCGATACTGGCTACTCTTCCAGCAACATTCAACTTATCTCGCCGAAAATCAACTTTACGACGTAAACGCTTATGTCCTCCTCCCCTATTTCTACTGGTAATGATTCCCGAATTGTTGCGACCATGTCTAGATATTCTATGGTAAGTCAATTGCTTGTGGGGCTTCGATTTCGCTGTTTCCCCAAATTGCGGAATATATTGGTTCCGGATGTCTGGAGTATACGCCTCATATAGTCGTATGGCCATACTTATTCTTCCCTTTTACGTTTATGCGTAATCTTTCATTTGGTAGGAAATGAAACTGTTTCCTTCAAGTATTAGTTTATAAATAGTGGAATGAAGTAATTAGCCCGAAGTCTAGCAATCATTTTTTTTCTACTCGCGGAATTCAAACTCAATTTACTTCCCTTTCTTTTTTTTGTTACTCGACTACTGTTGATGCCCTCCACTTTAACATCGAAAAATTTTTCAATCCAACTTTTCATTTCAGTTTTAGTCAATTTTGAGTCCACAAAGAAAGTATATTGGTTTCGCTGCAACAAACGAATAGACTTTTCCGTAATTAATTGATTTTTCAATTTTTCCGTAGTATCCTTCTCGCTTTGTCCGTTTTCCTTTAATTATCTTTGTTTCTTCTGCAACTCCCGTATAGTCTACTAGACTAGCTTCTGCTATCGCGAACCTTGGATCTACCCATTTTGTAGATAGATTTTTTACCTATCCGTCTTTTCTACCCTTCCCTGTATTTGTTTCTTACCTGCATCCAACAGGAGTTGAACCTGTGAATTCGCCAATTATGAGTTGGGTGCTTTAACCGTTCAGCCATGGATGCAAACCTACGGTACTTTTGTTTTTGCCGCCTACCATTACTATTTTAACGTGGTCGCTAAAATCATGTCAAATACACTAGGAACGAAAAAAGTCACAATTTGTCTCCCCTGCCGGGCGTGTGTGCCTACCAACTCAACAAGTAGTTTTAGTCCTTGAAAGGATTTCGGTGAAAAATGAAGAAGGACAAACAAGCAAGAAAAAATTCGAGACGAAACTGCTGGTGGGTAATCTAAACAAATGATGAGGGATTCTTCGAGAAGTTAACAATTAGTCCTCATATTGAATAATTATGAATTATTCAAGGAATAATGGATTTGAAACATACACGAGGAAGGTTCTGGGAGCAATATCAGTCGTGAATCTCTTATGAACCAAGAGCCGTGTGAAGTAAGAATTTCATGCACGGTTCTGAATGAGCGGAAAGATAGAAAATCTCCTTTTCGACTCTGACTCTCCTACACCAGTCGTTGCTTTTTTCTCCGTTACCTCTAAAGTAGCAGCTCCAGCTTTATTTACGCGACTCTTCGGTCTAATTTTCCCACATTTCTCTAATGAGTGGCATATGGTGGTAGGATTATTGGCTACTTCTAGCATGATATTAGGAAATCTAATTGCCGTTACTCAAATAAGCATGAAACGTATGCTAGCTTATCCCTCCATAAGCCAAATTGGATATATTATGATTGGAATACTTGCTGCAGACCCGGAGAACGGTTATGCAAGTATGATAACTTATACGTTTATTTATATACTCATGAATCTGGGAACTTTTGCTCGTATCACCCCATTTGGTTTACGAACCGGAACTGATAATATTAGGGATTACGCGGGATTATACATGAAGGATCCTGTTCTAACATTCTCTCCGGTTTTACGTTCACCATCCCTAGGGGGTATCCCTCCACCATCCGGTTTTTTCGGTAAACTCTATCTCTTCCGGCATGGATGGAAAGCTGGTTCGTACCCATCAGTTCTGGTAGCGCTCGTCACAAGTGTCATCTCTATCTACTACTATCTCAAAATAATTAAATTAATGTTCACTGGGAAGAATGGGAGGAGCGATGCATCCACAACTTATATACAAAATTCATTAGTTTCTCCATCAATTTCAAAAAGTTCTATTGAAATAGCTATGATCATTCGTGCACTAGCATCAATCCTATCGGGTATATTAATAGATCCCATTATCGGGATCACACGGAATACTTTATTCTAGACTCACTTCAAATTAAATTGTGACGCGAACTTTTTTTTTTCGAATGATTTCTATTAAAAGCCGGTTCTGCTTCTGCTGCCCCAACTAGTCTGTCTCTACAACTTACGAAATAGTTATATCTTCTTCGGTAATTGATCCTGACATTTTCCTATCTAGCTTGTATTTGTCTTTTCACACCCGGAATCACTTGCTAGGAAAATGATCACCCGTCTATTCCGGAGGAGATATAAGTATTTCCACGCGATGCACAGCTGGGGTTGGGCAGTGACAACCCATGCTGCTACATCCAAGTATTTAGGCGGAAGGAGAATGCCTCTCTTCCTTGTATCTTCATATGGTATTATTTGATTGATACCGAAGAAAATATTTGCTTGCGAGACAGGCGTGGGCTTGTCAGGTCGTGAAAAAAAAAAATTATCTGCAGGAAGAGAGAATCAACCACCCCTTTAGGGATGATTGATTGCGGGCGGGGATAGATTCGAACCCCCGGCCATCGTCAGTATGAAGTGGAATCCTACCACTCCATGAAGAAGCAATGAGTAATGAAAGAGGTCCAGGGACCTCGTCTAAACCTGACCCTGGTGGAGTCTCCCAGTTAGTAAATTTGGTAAAAAAGAGATTAAATTTCGGTTCAGCGGTTGACAGGCATGTAGATATACCCGTATAATTGAATTGGTGAACGTAACTCCACCGCGTTTCCCTGCTTCGAAAGAAGGGTAGGCGTACTAGACTCGAAATATAGTAACGCGTACTACCGCGTAGTGCGGAGGTTCGAATCCTACGCAAGGCGTCCAGAGGTCTCGCATTTATGGAAGAAGTCTCTCGACTTCTTGCTTTTCACCAAACCAATGGAACTCAAAATTTCTACTTGGTCGATTTCCATGCTTGTCTTCCCGAGTGAAGTAGCACTGAAATTGTCTCTCCCACTCGAGAGACGAGTGGGTCCCGTTGCAGAGATATGTGAGGCAGTAAGTCCCACCTTTTCTTCTTCCTATTTCCGAACCAAGACTGGGACGGCAAATCCTAACATCCGGAAGGATTGGAGTGATACCCAAAACTCAAAGGAGAGTCTTACAGATACAGAAGAAAAAAAAAGCACAAAAAGAACGACTGAGATATGAATGTGATTCCTCTCAAAGATTCAAATGTAAATGAGATGAGCCAGAAGTAGTTGGTTGTTTGGCGTCTCATCAAACACAAACACATAGGGGATGGGACTCAAAATCCCGC